TTAGCCAAACTTACCTGATGTTGAAGCAATTAAGAAGGCCGCATAAGTGAAAATATAACCCACGGAAAAGTGAACTAATCCAACTAATCGTGCTTGGACAATAGAAAGAGCTACAGGTTTGTCTTTCCACCGGACTAAATTAGCCAAAGGTGTTCGTTCGTGAGCCCATACAAGAGTTTCAATAAGCTCCTGCCAATATCCGCGCCAAGAGATAAGAAACATAAATCCAGTGGCCCAAACAAGATGTCCAAATAAAAACATCCAGGCCCAGACGGATAAAGTATTCATACCAAAAGGATTGTACCCGTTAATAAGTTGGGAAGAATTTAACCAGAGATAATCTCGTAACCAACCCATTAAATATGTGGAAGATTCATTAAATTGTGCTGCATTACCCTGCCATAAAGTAATATGTTTCCAATGCCAATAGAAAGTAACCCACCCAATTGTATTCAACATCCAAAAAACAGCTAAATAAAAGGCATCCCAAGCCGAAATATCACAAGTACCGCCTCGACCAGGGCCATCACAAGGAAAACTATAACCAAAATCTTTTTTATCGGGCATTAGTTTAGAACCACGCGCGTCTAAAGCACCTTTGACTAAAATCAATGTAGTCGTATGCAAACCTAAAGCAATAGCATGATGAACCAAAAAATCTCCGGGACCAATCGTCAAGAATAGTGAATTCTTATTATCATTAACAGCTTTCAACCAACCCGGTAGCCATAAGCTTTTGCCCGCAACAAAAGCTGGATCTTTTGTTGAAGCTAAGAGTACATCAAATCCATAGAAAGATTTTCCGTGAGCAGATTGTATCCACTGAGCAAATATGGGTTCGATTAATATTTGTTTTTCCGGAGTACCAAAAGCTAACATAACGTCGTTATGAACATAGAGTCCTAAAGTATGGAAACCGAGAAATAAACTAGCCCAACTTAGATGAGATATTATAGCTTCCTTGTGCTCTAACATCCTCGCTAAAACGTTATCCTTATTTTGCTCCGGATTATAGTCCCTAATAAAAAAAATGGCTCCATGAGCAAATGCCCCTGTCATTATAAACCCGGCAATGTATTGATGATGAGTATATAATGCAGCTTGGGTGGTGAAGTCTTGTGCTATGAATGCGTAGGCAGGTAAAGAATACATGTGTTGAGCTACCAAAGAAGTAACCACCCCTAAAGAAGCTAAAGCAAGACCTAATTGAAAGTGAAGAGAATTATTTATTGTGTTATAAAGACTCTTATGTCCGCGGCCCAGAAAGCCTCCTGGAGGAGTATGGGCCTCTAAAATATCTTTTATACTATGTCCGATCCCAAAATTAGTTCTATACATATGACCGGCAATCAAAAAGACCAATGCGATAGCTAAATGATGATGAGCTATATCAGTCAGCCATAAGCTTTGAGTTTGTGGATGAAATCCCCCAAGAAGAGTTAGGATGGCAGTTCCAGCTCCCTCAGAAGTACCAAATAAATGACTACTAGAGTCAGGATTTTGCGAATACAAAATCCACTGACCTCCGAAAAGGGGTCCTAAACCTTGAGGATAGGGTAAAACATTCAAGAAATTAGTCCATCTCACATGTATCCCTCTAGACTCTGGAAGAGCTACATGGACTAAATGTCCCGTCCAAGCTAAAGAACTAACTCCAAAAAGTCCTGACAAATGATGATTTAGACGTGATTCAGCATTTTTGAACCACGAAACACTCGGTTTCCTCTTCGGCTGTAGATGCAATCTACCTGCTATTAAAAATAAGGCAGAGCAGAACATTAGAAAAAGAGCTCCGATATAAAGATCTTCATTAGTACGTAAACCAATTGTATACCACCATTGATAAACACCGGAATAAGCAATATTTACTGGACCAGGAGCGCCTCCTCGGGTAAAAGCTTCTATAGCCGGTTGGCCAAAATGTGGATCCCAAATAGCATGAGCAATAGGTCTTATATGTAAGGGATCGTTTACCCAAGTTTCAAAATTGCCTTGCCAAGCTACGTGAAACAAATTTCCAGAAGTCCATAGAAAGATTATTGCTAATTGACCAAAGTGAGAAGCAAATATTTGCTGATACAGGCGTTCTTCAGTAATATCATCATGACTTTCAAAATCATGTGCTGTTGCAATACCAAACCAAATACGACGAGTAGTCGGGTCCTGCGCCAAACCTTGGCTGAACTTCGGAAATCTTGATGCCATAATCTTTTTTTATATCCACCGTTATTCTACTGCAATAATTCTTGCTAAGAAGAACGCCCAAGTTGTGACGACTCCTCCCAGAAGGTAATGAGCCACCCCTACAGCACGCCCTTGTACAATGCTCAAGGCTCTGGGCTGGATAGCAGGAGCAACTTTCAGTTTGTTATGAGCCCAAACAATTGATTCTATGAGTTCTTGCCAATATCCACGACCGCTGAATAAAAACATTAAACTAAAAGCCCAAACAAAATGAGCACCCAAAAAGAGAAGACCATATGCGGATAATGCAGAACCATATGATTGTATTACTTGAGAGGCCTGCGCCCAAAGAAAGTCACGGAGCCACCCGTTAATAGTAACGGAACTTTGTGCAAAGTTTCCCCCTGTGATATGAGTTACTACTCCCTGATCGTTTATAGTACCCCAAACATCCGACTGCATTTTCCAACTAAAATGAAAAATGACTACAGAAATTGAATTGTACATCCAAAATAGCCCTAAAAAAACATGATCCCAAGCAGATACTTGACACGTTCCTCCTCTTCCGGGACCGTCACAAGGAAATCGAAAGCCGAGATTTGCTTTATCAGGTATTAAACGGGAACTGCGTGCAAATAAAACACCTTTGAGTAGGATTAATACAGTTACATGAATAGTAAATGCATGAATATGATGGACCAAGAAATCCGCCGTTCCCAACTGGATAGGTAACAAAGCAACTTTGGTACCTACTGTTACAAGATCACCACCACCCCAAGTTAAACTGGTGCTTGCTGTTGCGGCAGGAGCCGTTAGATTAGGTGCTGTAACGTGAGTGTTTTGTATCCATTGAGCAAAAATAGGTTGTAATTGTATAGCAGTGTCAGAAAACATATCTTGAGGACGTCCTAAAGCACTCATAGTATCATTATGAATATACAGACCAAAACTATGGAAGCCTAGGAATATACATATCCAGTTCAGGTGTGATATAATTGCGTCACGATGTCGAAGAACACGATCGAGTAAATTGTTGTATGAAGTTGTTGAGTCATAGTCTCTTACTAGAAAAATGGCTGCATGTGCAGCGGCACCAACAATTATGAATCCACCAATCCATAAGTGATGTGTGAATAAAGAAAGTTGGGTACCATAGTCAATAGCTAAATAGGGATAAGGGGGCATAGAATACATATGGTGGGCTACAATAATAGTTAAAGAGCCTAAAAGAGCCAAGTTAATAGCTAATTGAGCATGCCACGAGGTAGTTAAGATTTCATAAAGACCTTTGTGACCCTCCCCCGTAAAGGGACCTTTATGCGCTTCTAAAATATCTTTGAGGCTATGACCAATACCCCAATTAGTTCTATACATATGACCGGCTATTATAAAAAGAACTGCAATAGCTAAATGATGATGCGCGGTATCAGTCAGCCACAACCCCCCTGTTATTGGATTTAGTCCTCCCCTAAAAGTTAAAATTTCGGAATATTCCGACCAATCGAGTGTAAAAAAGGGGATCAATCCCTTAGCGAAATTAGGATAAAGTTGATTTAAAAGATCCCGATTCAAAATAAACTCATGAGGAAGTGGTATCTCTTTCGGGTCCACCCCAGCATCTAGGAGTTGGTTAATTGGTAAAGAAACGTGAATTTGGTGTCCTGCCCAAGATAGAGAACCAAGCCCTAATAATCCCGCTAAATGATGGTTTAACATGGATTCCACTTGTTGGAACCAAACTAATTTAGGAGCAGCTTTGTGATAATGAAACCAACCAGCAAACAGCATTAGTGCCGCTAAGATCAATGCACCAATTGCAGTACAGTAAAGTTGCAATTCATTAGTTATCCCGGCCGCTCTCCAAATAGGAAAAAACCCAGATGTTATTTGTATTCCCCGAAAACCTCCACCGACATCTCCATTCAATATTTCTTGACCTACTATAGGCCAAACTACTTGAGCACTAGGTTTTATGCGAACAGGATCGGCAAGCCATGCTTCATAGTTGGAGAAACGGGCCCCATGAAAATACATCCCACTGAGCCAAGTCAAAATGATGGCTAATTGACCAAAATGAGCGCTAAAAACTTTACGAGAAATTTCTTCCAAATCCTCTGTATGGCTATCAAAATCGTGAGCATCTGCATGTAAGTTCCAGATCCAAGTGGTAGTTTCTGGATCACCTTTTGATAGCGTTTTTGAAAAATGTCCTGGGTTAGCCCATTTTTCAAATGAAGTTCTTATAAGATCCTTCTCTACCACAATCTTAACTTCTGATTCCGGTGAGCGTATAATCATGGAGTTCTCCTTGTTCACGACAAAACAAAAAAGAGATTTTATAAACCTGCCAACAGGGCTTAGTTAAGTTCTGAGAAATAAATCTCAATCCAACTCTTTGGTTAGTTTGAATTTTTGAAAACTAGAACGATTCGAAAAGGAAAGTGGATCTGAAGCAGGTATTCCTTTTTATTATGACATATTACAAAAGGCGCTTAAGGGACTATTTTTTTTACTATTTTTTTGTTTATTTATTTTCATATTAACGGATTCTAACAGAATCAACAATACATGGGCGAAAAACAGGTCAATAAACAAAAAGCTTAGATAGAAAAAATCAGCTATAAAATCTATTAAGTAGAAAGGGTTCTTGGAACCCCCTTACTAGGTAGGGGGTACTTTTATAATTCAACCAAAACGCCCTGTAATCTTTAACCAATTTTGCGCCTCGATGTAATTCCCCGGAGCAAGCATTATAGCTTGTTTCCAGTACTCTGCAGCTTGATCGAACCAAACTTCCGCGGTTTCGGGATCCCCCTGTTGAATAGCCTGTTCTCCTCGGTCGGAATAGGTCAATCCTTCCCTTAGAACCGTACTTGAGAGTTTCCTACCTCATACGGCTCGATCATCTATTTTTTAGTCCTATATAAAAAAGCGCTGATCAAAGGATCCTAAAAAGTAAATGACAGAAGTTTTAAACTTCCCTTTTGATTATTTCATTTTTTCTTTTATCCTACTCTCAGGGAGAAAAATAGTAGCTTCAGGCTCAAAATCGGCCTGATAAAAATAGAAGCCTTTGTGAAAAGTAACTATCCCCGTATAGAATTAAGAAAAAAAAAAAAAGATTTCTCTCAGCAAAAGAGTCTCTTTAGGATCTAATACTACACCACTGCACAATATTTCTGAATGAATATACTCTATTACATGAGTAAATGTCACATTTTTTGCAAGCAGATTTCATTGTATCAATCCCAAAAAACAAAATTGATCCTTATGGTGCTTTTCACCTTAGATTTTGAATTATCTTCTCCATGGAATATCAAGTTTTTTTATCCACTCGGGTGTGAGAAAAGGGCCTCTTTTTTATTAACTACAGCTTAATAAGAGCCCAATCATTACTTGGAAAAGAGCAACGATCCGTATGCAGAAAACCTTTCTCTTTTTAGGCATTAACTAACTAATTCTATTGTGCGGATAGACGCACGTAATGGCAGATCAAGGCTGTATTATTAAGAGCTTGCGGTAAGATTGGATTTCGTTCTAATGCCTGGAAATAATATTCTAGAGCCTTGGCATGTTCCCCGTTACTTGTATGCACAAGACCTATATTATAAAGTATATAGCTTCGATCATAAGGATCTATTTCCAAACGCATCGCTTCATAATAATTTTGAAGAGCTTCCGCATATTCTCCTTCTGATTGTGCTGACATTCGTCACGGTCGTTCGTTTTCTCGATTCATTCAACGAGAAAGATCTCCGGTTCAAAACCGTACATGAGACTCTCATCTCACACGGCTTCTCCCTTGTAATAGGAAGAATACAAAAAATTGCTGTTCTCAGTTTACAGCGTGGGGACTAGCGTATTCTATTCGTCAGCAAATTCTAGCCATCCCTTTCAAAAAGAAAGACTCTTTGAATAAAGTTTCGTACTAAAAAAGAACCTCTCAAAATTGGTTTGTTCTTATCACTAGGTAGTTCCGAGGGAATTAGATTTAATCACTCCAACAGATCCCGGTGGTTCTATCGGTATTCGAAATACAAACGAGATGGTTTTTGGTTGTCCCGACCAGACCAACTAACCCTCATAAAGGATCGTGTGGCTAACTGTTTAATTCTAACGAAACTTTTGTTTTGTCGATTCCCATACGTAGTGCTTCTCCCTTGACGCACACCTATTGGAGGATTTATAAAATACAACAGGTATCCTTTCGCTTGATACTGCAATCTCCTGCATAGAGATTGGGCCATTTAAGGGTGCTTTAATCGGGAATACATGACAGAAGGAGTTGCTTCCAAAACTCACCTTCACTAAGCATAAGCTTTCGTTTTTTTTTTTTTTGATTGAACCTGAAAACTATGTAAAAAAAAGTAAACACACATACAAATCACACCATCTCTATAATAAGCAAATGCTTCTTTTTCAGTCGGAGCCATAGGGACTATTCGCAAGATGATATCTGCTAATATAGTGAACGTTTTATCAAGAAAATTTTCATTTTTTTGAGATCTAGGCATAGTCAAATTTCAATTTGTTTTTTTGCTTCATTTAATTTACTTTTAGACAAAATTCCACAAATTTATATTGAAATGCGTAAAAATAAGTTTTAAGCCAAGCCTATAAGGGTTGACTAAGAACGTCAATTCGTAAAAAAAATTGTTTTTTGCTTTTTTTTTTTTTCAAGATTAAAGGAAAGATGGCCGAGCGGTTCAAGGCGTAGCATTGGAACTGCTATGTAGACTTATGTCTACCGAGGGTTCGAATCCCTCTCTTTCCGTATCTTACTTTTCACCTTTACTACGTAAGATCAATGTCCAAAAATATTCTCCTTGATTTAAATTCGGCGAGAATAATATTCTATAACTAACATTTCTTTAATATTCAATTGAATGTCTTTTCTATCTATTATTTTATTAACTATTCCTTTATTTTGTGATAAATCCAGAGTCAAATGATATGGAATTTTATTTTCCCGAGCCTTATTCCTATTTCTAGTTATGATAGTTTTCAGTTGGTCGATCTTTTTCCCTTTGATAGTTATAACATCCTGGGGTTTACACTGATAACTCGGTATATTAACTACATGATCATTCACCAAAATATGTCTATGATTAACTAATTGTCTGGCTCCAGGGATGGTACCAGCCAAGCCCAACCGATAAAGAATGTTATCTAAACGCATTTCGAGTAATTGTAAAAGAACTTGCCCCGTCGACCCCTGAACTTTTTTAGTAATCTGAACATACTGGCGTAACTGTCGTTCTGTTAATCCAAAATGAAAACGGATTTTTTGTTTTTCTTGTAAACAAGCAAGATGCCGAGATTTTTTCCACCAGGGTCTAGAAGATCGACGGACACGCTTTTTATATTTGGGTCGTTTACTAGTGAGTCCTGGTAATGTTTTAAGACGGCGTATTATTTTGAAACGAGGTCCTAGATAACGGGACATAAAAAAGTACTCCTTTTTACGTTTTTTAGAAAAGAAAAAAAAAAGGTACTGTTACACGTAATGTGCTTACTCACTTTTTTCTCATTAAACTAATTTATGATACTTGAGAACGCCATATAAAATCTCATATTAAAGCATATATCTTTGATATATCGTCAGAAAAAGTAAACTTATTTGTAAAAATAAAAAAGCTTGGACATGAAAAATGATCCCTTCATCTTATTTCTTCATATTTATTGAATTTCAGAATATACTGGAAAAAACAACTATTTTTTTGGTATAATATGGTGTTTTTAATACCAAAGATTTGATCTTTCATGAAAATGAAATGTTTGCATCAACCATAAATCCGTCCCAAGACACCAATCTTAAACAAAGTTACCTAAAAAGTACATTTATTTAATCAATGATATTATGGAAGTCAATATTCTTGCACTTATTGCTATTGCGCTTTTCATTTCAGTTCCTACGGCTTTTCTCATCATCATTTATGTAAAAACGATTAGCGAAAACAATTGAGCTTTCGAAATAGAGTGACTTTTTCCCAGAAATTTTCCCAGTCGTCTGTAAGTTCAAAGCTGAAAAAGAAAGCGGTAGTATATAGTTTTAGGGAGATATCTACTTTTTTGTAGAGAAGTAGTACAAAAGAAAGGTGTAAGAACCCTTTCTTTTGTACTACTTCTCTACTTCTAACCAAAACAAATTATTTGAAATGAACGAATAAGTAAACCTTATAATCCACTTCTTCCCCAAACTACGAGTGAAAGGGAAAAAGTAAACACTACCATTAACGCAGCCCAAGCAATATCGACTATATTCATAAGCCTTTTCAGAACAAAAATGAAAACACTAATTTGATTACTTAATAATAAGAGAACTACTAACGATAGTGCAAAGTAGAAGTAAACCCAACTTTGGATCCTAACAAACAAAATACAAATCTAGAGAGACCTTTTTAGGCGACACCCAGATTTGAACCGGGGATCAGGGATTTGCAGTCCTCCGCCTTACCGCTTGGCTATGCCGCCGAATCAACAGTATTAAAATACCATACCAATGAATTCTTTTTCATCAATCAGGCGTGATTTAATTTACTATATGAATAGTTCAAATTCTTGTGACTTTCTACTTAATCAACTAGTAATCTATAAAAAAATTCGTTTAGTCTCAAGTACCTATGAAAATCAAAAAGATAAGGGGTTTTTGAAAACCATTTATTTTTATTTCATTTGTGCTGAATGCCTGTCCCATACTTCTTTTGCGTCTCTTAGGTTTTTCATTTTTGCTTTCATACTCTTTTGCATCAAATATCTTCCAACCAAAAAGAATATACTATATATGTAATATAAAAAAATCAAATTTCGTATAGGGGTTTCCCAATGCAATTCGATGAAAAAAAAGAAATGTTTACAATTCCGGAATTTGGGCAAATACAATTGGAAGGGTTTTGTCGTTTAATTGAATACGATTTATTGGACAAGTTTGTCAAGTTCCCGAAAATTGCGAACACACAGAAGGAGGTAGAGTTTTTGTTCGATAAAAACTATAAAATAATCGAACCTTCAATCAAAGAAAAAGATGCTGTATATCAGCGTCTTACATTTTCCTCGAAATTGTTTGTACCAGCATTTTTTATTTATTGGAACAAAATCAAACAAAAAAAAATAATATATCTCGGCGAAATTCCTCTGATGAATAACAATGGAACATTTTTAATAAACGGAAATTATCGAGTTGTGGTTAATCAACTAATAAGAAGTCCCGGGATCTATTATAGTTTGGAACGAAAACGGACTGGAAATATCTATACCAGCACTCTAATTTCCGATTGTGGAGGAAGGTTGAAATTTGAAATCGATATAAAACAAAATATATGGATTCGCATAAGCAGAAAAAAAAAAGTGTCTATTCTAGTCTTCTTTTTTGCTATGGGCCTCGATATTGAAGAAATTCTCAAAAATACTTACTATATAAAAGGATTTGAGGGTTGGGGATTAATTTGTAATGAAAAACTGAAGCATAAACTTTCGAGAAAAAAGGGTGCCATTTTTACGTTTTATGAGGAACTCGGCTCTAGGGGTGATAATAATGATTTTGTTTTTTCTGAAGCTCTATCTGAGTCTCTATATAAGAAGTTTACTAATTTTCTTTCAAAAAGATGTAAACTGGGAAGGATCGGTCGGCGAAACTTGAATAAAAAATTGAATCTTGAAATACCCGATAACGAAATTTTTTTATTACCACAAGATGTATTAGCTATTATAGATTACCTTATTAAAGTAAGTTACGGAGTAGGTACTGTCGATAATATCGATCATCTTCAAAATCGACGTTTTTTTTCTGTAGCAGATTTGTTAAAAAAAGAAGTTGGACTAGCTCTAAATAGGGTCAAGGTTTTAATCCAAAAAACAATGCAGACAATAGAAGTGTTACGAAAAAAACAGAACAAACGGATAATGTTACCAGAAATTCCTTTAGTTTCCACTCAAATAACAAAAACATTAAAACACTTTTTTGGGTTACATCCCCTATCTCAGTTTTTGGAACAAACGAATTCGTTGGCAGAAATACTTCATGCGCGAAAAGTCAGTTTTTTAGGACCCGGAGGCTTAACAGAACGAACCGCGAATTTTCGTGCGCGGGATATTCATCCTAGTTATTATGGGCGTTTTTGCCCAATAAATACGCCCGAAGGACAAAATGCTGGACTTATTGCCTCACTAGCTATTTCTGCGAGAATTAATGAGTTCGGTTTTTTAGAAAGTCCATTCTATAACGTAGCTAAAAAATACCAAAAAGCAAAAAAAATTGTCTATTTGTCACCAAGCGAAGACGTATACTACCGAATAGCTCTAGGAAATTGTTTGTCAGTAGATCAAAAGATTCCAGAAAAAAAAAATACGCCAACGCAATATCATCAAGAATTTCTATCTATTGCGTGGGAACAAATTCATTTTAGATGTTTTTTGACTTTACAATATTTTTCTGTCGGAGTTTCTCTGATTCCTTTTCTAGAACATAATGATGCGACCCGTGCACTAATGGGTTCGAATATGCAGCGTCAAGCAGTTCCATCGGTTCAACCAGAAAAATGCATTGTTGGAACTGGTTTGGAGGGTCAAGTAGCGTTAGACTCAGGAGCTTTAGCGATAAGTACGCAAGAGGGAAGGATTCAATATAGTGATGCTGCAACTATTGTTTCCGTTTTGAAAGGAAATACGACACAAACCGAGTTGCAGATATATCAACGTTCTAATAGCAATACTTTGATGCATCAAAAAACTCACGTTAGTCAAGCAAAATATGTAAGAAAAGGACAAATTCTGGCCGATGGCGGAGCCACGCTAGGCGGAGAAATCTGCTTGGGAAAGAATATTTTAGTAGCTTATATGCCTTGGCAAGGATACAACTTTGAAGACGCAATTCTCATTAGTGAATGTTTAATATACAAAGATATTTTTACTTCTTTTCATATCACAAGATACGAGACTACAATTTGCACAGCAGAGTGTGAGAAAATGACGAGAGAAATACCTCGATTAGCAACTTATTCGCTTCGTCATTTGGACAAAAATGGTCTTGTTAGAGTAGGCTCGTGGGTACAACCGGGTGATGTTTTAGTGGGCAAGTTGAAACCCCGCTCCTCAGAGGATTTCTCTCGTTTTCCAGAGTTAAGATTATTACAAGATCTTTTTTGTACTTCTCCTATAAAAGAAACTTGTCTAAGAGCAAACGGAAAAGGTCGAGTTATTGATGTGAATTGGTCCAAGCTCCAAGCGTTTTGCAAAGATGATTTGGAAAAAGGCCATCAAGATGATGATACAGAGGATATTTATGATGAAGCAGAGGATGCTTTGGAAAAAGTGTATCAACTAAATAATTACAATTTATCTAGTGATTCGGAAAAAGTCCACGTATATCTTTTAGAAAAACGTAAAATACAAGTAGGTGATAAAGTAGCTGGGAGGCACGGCAATAAGGGGATTGTTTCCATTGTATTATCTAGGCAAGATATGCCCTTTTTACAAAGCGGGATATCCCTGGATATGGTATTGAATCCTTTGGGTGTACCCTCCCGAATGAACGTAGGACAGATTTTTGAATGTTTGCTCGGTTTAGCGGGGACTCTAATGAACAAACATTATAGAATACCGCCCTTCGACGAAAGATATGAGCAAGAAGCTTCAAGAAAACTAGTTTTTTATGAACTTTATAAAGCTAGTGAACAAACGGCTAATCCGTGGGTTTTTGAGCTCGAGCATCTCGGAAAAACACAAATATTTGACGGAAGAACGGGAGAAATTTTCGAGCAACCTGTAACAACAGGAAACGCTTATATCCTTAAATTAATTCATCAAGTTAATGATAAAATGCATGCACGTTCGACTGGAAATTATGCACGAATTACACAACAACCCGTCCAAGGAAAATCGAAAGGAGGGGGTCAACGACTAGGAGAAATGGAAGTTTGGGCTTTAGAAAGTTTTGGCGTCGCTTATGTTCTACGGGAGATGCTTACTGTCAAAGCCGACCATATAAGGGCTCGTAAGAAGATACTTAGATCCATTTTGGATGGTCATTCAGTACCAAAAGCCGACAGCGCTACAGAATCTTTTCGGGTACTTAGTAAAGAATTAAATTCCTTGGCTTTAGAATTGAATCACACTATTATATCAGGGAAATACTTTAATTTAGATAGAATCGAAGTCTAAATCAAGCAAAGTTTTGTATGATTGACTCACAAAAAGAACATCAAAAACTGAAAATTACATTAGTTTCTCCCGAGCAGATTCGCGTTTGGTCTGAAACCATTTTACCAAACGGAAAAAGAATTGGGGAGGTTACTAATCCCAAGACTATCGACTTAGCAACAAATAAACCAGAAAGAAACGGATCGTTTTGTGAACGAATTTTTGGACCCGTGAAAAGTAAAAAGTGTGCTTGCGAAAACAAGTTCGGAGAAGATAAGAAAGGCTTCGCCTTTGTTGACCGTAAAAAGACAAACGACTCCGGTCTGTGTGAACATTGCGAGGTTGAGTTTATGGATTCGCGAATTCGAAGATATCGAATGGGATACATTAAATTGGCAAGTCCAGTGACTCATATATGGTATATCAAGCGTGTCCCTAGTTACATCGCGACTCTAATAGGAAAACAAAATTCCGAAATAAAAGACCTAGTATACTGCAATGTGTGATTTTATCAGAAGTTCCAATTATACAGAACAAAAAAAACTGTCATCCTTTTTTTTAGGATGCTCTTAAGTCTGACATGTTAATCCTTATGAGTAGCATGAAGCTTAGATTTCAAAACAAACAAAATTGAAAAAGAGATTTGAGTCTAAGGTTGAGATATTTCATTATATCGAACTGCTTTTTTTGGCTTCGCTCAAATAACACATATTTTCGATCTCGGAATCAGCCGATTTCGTGGAAACTACCTCGAAACACATTATTCCGGGCAAAATGGTTTTCGAAGTCTAGTCATTGCATATAGGCTTTCGTTAGTCTTCTAGCCATCGAAGTAGAGCAGAAACCTAAAAGATCCAATAGAACGAACGACATAAACAAACCTTATGAGTTAGTTTCAGACGAGTCGAAACTTTTTTCTTTGAAAAAAGATGGGAAAAGACTGCTCAAAATTTCTATAGTTTGTAGTTTTAGGCAACAAACAAGATCGTTTACTTAGAACTTGAGCAACGAGTAACCTTTTGGTTAGTTTTTACGAGAAAAAAGTTTATCAAGACTTTTGATAGTGACTTGAGCCGGATGAATGGTAACTTTCACGTCCGATTCTAAGGGGAGGATTCTAAAAAACCTATCTAAATCTTTTTCTTGCTAGGCCCGCGGCTAACAAACCTACTATATTGCGATTCCGGGGTCTATTACAACACGGGGAAATTACATCCTGGATGGAAATTCTTGTCCCTTATATTTCTGGTTGGAATTTTGTAGAATTCCAAGAAAGAGAATTAGCTACCGGGGGAACCAGTATACAAAAACAACTAATTGGATTAAATCTACGAGCTCTTCTAAATCATTCATATATGGAATGGAGGAAGCTCTTAAAGAATCACCGAATCCAAAAGAGAAAAAACAAAATAGAAAAAAGAAAGAATTTTTTGGTCAAACGCATAAAATTCGCTAAATACTTGATACAGGCAAAAATAAACCCGGAATGGATGGTTCTATGTCTATTACCAGTTCTCCCTCCGGAACTACGACCTATTTTTGTTTTGGGTGAACAAGTTGTTGTTGAGTCAGATTTTAATAAACTTTATCAAAAGGTTATTCTTCGGAATAAGAATCTTCAGAATAGTTTCGAAATACAAGGGGGTCCTTTCTACTCAACAGGAGATTTCCTGACACTTCAAAAACGATTACTCCAAGAAGCTGTAGATGCGCTTCTAGATAGTGGTAAAAGTGGACAACCAAGGAAAGACCACTTCCGTAATAGGCCGTATAAATCGTTTTCGGACGTTATTGCGGGCAAAGAAGGGAGATTCCGCGCAAATTTACTTGGAAAAAGAGTGGATTACTCGGCGCGATCCGTTATCGTAGTGGGTCCTTCTCTTGCATTACATCAATGTGGATTACCCCGTGAACTGGCAATCAAACTTTTTCAACCTTTTTTAATTCGTAATTTAATTGGCCAAGGCGTTGTTGCCAATATAAGGGCTGCTAAACTGTTAATTCAAAGAAGGATACCCGTTGTTTGGAAAATACTTCAACAAATTCTATTAGGACACCCCGTATTGTTAAATCGAGCACCTACTTTACACAAATTTGGAATACTTGCGTTTCAACCTATTTTAGTAAAAGAGCGAGCCATTCGTTTACATCCGGCAGTTTGCACAGGGTTTAATGCAGACTTTGATGGAGATCAGATGGCTGTTCATTTACCTTTATCAATAGAAGCAATTTTGGAATCTCGTTTACTGATGTTTTCTCATACAAATCTTTTGTCTCCAAGTAATGGAAGTCCTATTACTAAACCAACACAAGATATGCTCCTTGGACTTTATATATTAACAACTGAGAAGCCCCGAAATATTTCTCAATTTAGGTGCCGACCATCTAACCCAACAAAGAAATTTTTACCAGAGGCAAATTTGTGTTTCTGTAATTATGATGGCGTGTTCATAGCCTATAAAAAAAATCGAGTATCTCTAAAAAACCCTTTATGGTTTAGATGGAAAGTAGTAAATGGAACTATTCTTACCTCAGTAGACCAAGAAGTTCCCATTGAATTTCAATATCAATCCCTGGGTACATCCCAGCAAATCTATGAACATTATACAATCCAACGAGCTCGATCGGGAAAAGTCCTTACTATATACATTCGAACAACAGTAGGCCGTATTATTTTCAATCGAGAAATCGAAAATGCTTTTCTAGCTTTTTCAAAGCTTTCAGAATCCCCTCGAGCAACGCCAGTTTTTTAAACCAAGCCTGACGCGATGTTTCTTATGATTCTTTAATTCATGCAGCGCTAAACAAAACTGTGGGAAGCCCGCGAAAAGAGGGCTGAAATACTTTGTTGAATTCCGCTGAGAAAATTTTGGAGGTTTCTCTTTATGAAACGAAAAAAACAAGCCCGTTTTTACAATAAAGGAATGGATACAATCGCAATGAAAGAGTTGATTAGAAGATTAATTGATCGCTTTGGAATGACTTGTACATCGCATATTTTGGATCAATTGAAAACTTTAGGTTTTTACCAAGCTACTAATGCATCTTTCTCATTAGGAATTGATGATCTTTTAGCAGCCCCGTCCAAGGGATGGCTCGTTAAAGAGGAAGACCAACAAAGTTTTTTCTCGGAAAAGCAAAACCTTTATGGCAATTTGCACACGGTGGAAACATTACGGCAATTAATGGAAAGATGGCATATTACAAGTGAATATTTGAAAGAAGAAATGCATCCAAAATTTCAAATAATAGACTCCTCGAATCCTGTTTACATGATGTCCTTCTCAGGAGCTAGAGGAAATAAATCTCAGATTCATCAATTACTAGGTATCCGAGGACTAATGTCAGATCCCCAAGGAAAAATTGTGGATCTACCCATTCAAGGCAATTTCCAAGAGGGGCTCTCGTTAACGGAATATATTATATCTTCTTACGGAGCTCGTAAAGGAGTTGTGGATACTGCTGTACGAACAGCAAACGCCGGATATCTTACACGTAGACTTGTTGAAGTAGTTCAACATATAGTTGTACGCAAAATAGATTGTGGTACGACCGAAGGTATTTTGTTCAGTCCTATTCAAAGCCAAAACAAAATAGACGAGACCGCTTTTTTACAAAAAATAACAGGTCGTGTTTTGGCAACTAATGTATATATAAATCGAAGGTGTATTGCCACGCGCAACCAAGATATTAGTTATAGACTTGCTAATCAATTCAGAAATCTTCTGATCCAAACAATATCTATACGGACCCCCTTTACTTGCAAAAGTCTATCTTGGATTTGTCAATTCTGTTATGGGCAGAATCTTAGTCACAACAATTTGGTTGAATTAGGAGAAGCGGTAGGTCTTATTGCAGGCCAGTCTATTGGAGAACCGGGAACTCAATTAACATTACGGACTTTTCATACCGGAGGAGTTTTTACGGGTAATATCGCAGGAACAATACGAGCCCCTTTCAATGGAAGAGTTCACTTTAATTCGAATTTGGTTTATCCTACGCGTACTTTTTTGGGACACCCCGCCTATATGTGTCGTAAAAATTTATTTCTAATTATTGATGATGGTGGCGATAAGGTGGATTACTCCCTCATTCCATCTAAAAGTTGGCTTTTTGTTCAAAATTACCAATACGTAGAATCGGAGCAACTTATTAGTGATTTTCGAACTAACACCTCTTTTTTAAGAGAAAAGGCACTTAAACATGTATATTCGGAACTTAGTGGAGAAATGCACTGGAGTGCTTTGGTCTGGCATGCGCCTAAATATACACGGGGTAATGTTCATTTGACACTTGGAGTGGCTCATTTGTGGACATTATCGGGAGGTATATACAAACCAAGGACAGTGCTTTTTTTTCCTTTTGCCCAAGATCAAGATCAAATAAGTTTCAAACCGACATTTCCTCCTAGATTGGCCCGATCTAAATGTTTATCTTCGAGCGGAAATATTCAATTAACGAGCGAGTATATAAAAACTTCTCATTCCTCCTCATATAATAGGAGGGACAAAAATATGTCTTTTCTTATTCTATTAACAACTGATTCTTTTAGAATCAATTTCTTCCAGAAAGAAAAAAATGACGACGATACACGAAATAATTTCAATTCAACCCCGGACATACCTTTTATAAACCAGTTTGTGGATTTCTTGGGTTATTTACATAGCATCGAAGACTTCTTTTCATCTTCTCGTTTCTTAAACTCTAAGACTTCGTTTAACAAAGATTTCAAAACTTTTGGATTTCGCAAATGCTATATTTTGGATGAATCTCGAAAAATTCTACAATTCTCGAGAGTGAATCGTGTTTGGAATCCAAAAAAGAGGAGATACAGATATTTGAAAATCGAATATCCGACAATGAATCTTGGACAATTATTTTGGAAAAATTTCGATATTTCCAAGAATGAGTCTTTTTCGGAATCAGGTCAAATTATCGCTGTTCGCGAACAATCGTTAGTAGTACGATTGGCTAAACCCTATTTGTCCACTCCAAAAGCGACTATTCATGGTAATTTCGCAGAAATTATTAATCAAGGAGACCCTTTAATAACTTTTTTCTATGAAAGGTTCAAAGCTAGTGATATAACTCAAGGTCTACCTAAAGTGGAACAATTGGTAGAAACACATTCAAAAAATCCTGTAGTCCAAAATATAGAAGAAAATTTCCGCATATGGAACCAAGATATGACAAGAACTCTTGGGAGTTTTTGGGGTTTATTCATAAGTGCTAAAATAATTATGGGACAGGGTCGGATTCATTTTGTTGACCAAATCCAAAAGGTTTATCAATCTCAAGGAGTACATATTTGTGAAAAACATATAGAACTTATTATACGACAAATGACCTCAAGAGTGCTCATTTCGGACGACGTAATGTTTAATGTTTTTTCACCTGGAGAACTTATTGGATTATCACGAGCACAAAGAATAGATCGTGCTTTCGACGAGGCAATCCACTATCAAACCAAATTACTAGGAATAACAAAGGCATCTTTTGATACTCCAAGTTTTATATCAGAGGCTAGTTTTCAGGAAACCGCCAGGGTCTTAGCTAAAGCTGCTCTTCAAGGTCGGATTGATTGGTTGAGAGGACTGAAAGAAAATGTGATTCTTAGTAATATGATACCCGCAGGTACTGGAGAAAATCCAAACTATTCCTTGTTTGCAAGAAGCAGAAACAAAAATACAAGGATACAAAAAATCAGCTTATTTAGTAAAAAGCAAGAAGATGTTTTTGTTTATGAAACAAAATTTTCTTCGTTTCTGCTTCCGAAAGTACATCACGATTTTTCCAGAAAGAAAAAGGTTTAAATAGATCAAACTTTTGCTTTGTTTTTTGTTAGTTAGTAGATTCCGTTGGAATAGTTCAAAACTTTCTATTTGAAGGAAAAAGCAAATCGGAATGGGTGTATTGAAAAAGAATATTTTCAAAGACATGATCAAAGTAGCCGTTCATCTCGGACATAAAAAAAGTGAATGGAACCCTAAAATGGGATATTATATTTTGACCGAGTGTAGAAATCTACATATTATCAATTTAGTCCAAACAGCTCATTTTTTATCCGGAACCTGTGATTTTGTATTGGATGCTGCAAGAAAACGAAAAGAATTCCTCATAGTTGGTACGAGAACTTACGCTGCCGATTTAATAGCATCAGCGGCTAAAAAAGCGGGTTGTCATTATGTGAATTACAAATGGCAAGGTGGTTTGTTAACGAATTGGTCTACTACAAAAGAGAGACTTGAAAGATTTAGAAATTTGAAACAAAAATACGATTCGGGACTTTTTCATCGACGACGTACGAAGAAAGAAATTGCGTTGATTGAGAAACAATTAGCGCTTCTACAGCAATATTTAGGAGGAATTTTGTATATGAAAAAGCTACCCGATATCGTAATAATTGTTGATCAACAAAAAGAGTCCACTGCTGTTAGGGAATGTAGAGCTTTGGGTATTCCAATAATTGGTTTAGTTGATACAAATTGTGATCCAGATTTGGTTGATATCCCAATTCCAGCTAATGATGATGCTCGAGGATCCGTTGGGTTAATTCTGAACAAAATAATGTCAGCTGTTTCTTACGGCTACAATACTATTAATAAACAACCAAATTTGAAATTATGAAGTTAAGGGTAATTTTGAGATTCATAACTTCACTTTATTAAGATAGAATAGAATTTTTGTGTTAGAATTTTTTTGTTTGTTTGAAAAAATAAAAACGAGAGAGTTGCTAAGTTTTGCTTTCCATCTTCCAAAAATTTTCAATCTTTTTTTTGTTTTAGTTCTACTCATCGAGTATGATTCAGAAATTTGTCTTTTTCAACCAACGCAAGTCCTTCTAACTTTTTTGATCTAAAAGATAATATGCACATTTTTCAAAAAACTATTAGTATACTTAACAATTTTGTAGATATTTCGGACGTAGAAGTAGGCCAACATTTCTATTGGCAAATAGGCTTTTTCGAAGTTCACGGACAAGTGCTTATCACTTCGTGCTTTGTACTCGTTGTTTTATTGAGTCTAGCCATTTTAACTGTTCGAGACCCACAAACTATTCCAACAAATAAGCAAAATTTTGCTGAATATATTCTCGAATTTATTCGAGACTTGGCCAGAACTCAAATAGGAGAAGAACAATACATTTCCTGGGTTCCTTTTATCGGAACCTTATTCCTATTTATCTTTGTTTCAAACTGGTCAGGTGCTCTTGTTCCTTGGGGGGTTATTAAACTCCCCCACGGCGAGCTAGCTGCACCTACAAATGATATTAATACTACGGTTGCTTTAGCTTTACTTACATCAATAGCATATTTCTACGCGGGTCTTGCAAAAAAAGGATTAAGTTTTTTTGGGAAATATATTCAGCCAACTCCAATACTTTTACCCATTAATATCTTAGAAGATTTTACGAAACCCTTATCACTTAGTTTTCGACTTTTTGGAAATATATTAGCTGATGAACTGGTAGTTGCCGTTCTTGTTTCTCTGGTTCCTTTAATTGTTCCTATACCCGTGATGCTCCTAGGATTATTTACAAGCGGAATTCAGGCTCTTATTTTTGCAACTCTCGCTGCAGCTTATATAGGTGAATCGTTGGAAGGTCATCATTAAATGGCGGTACTGCTTCATAGGAGCAACGTTTACATCGATATATCAGGATCTAGATCTATTTGCAATAAACGAAAAAACAGTGTTAGTCGGCCGGTATTATATAGTCAGTTACTCGGTTTGGTCTATGGGCTAGTTGTGAATTAGATTTTGGATTCCCGTACTGAATTGTTTCTCTTTGCAGCACAAAATATATAAAATATAACCCGGGCGGAAGAGTGGACAAAAGCGAGTTAAACAACCGAAAAACTTTTGTATTATCAACAACTCAAAAACTTTTTTTTAGTGAAAGGAGATTACTATGAATCCTATTATTTCTGCCGCTTCTGTTATTGCTGCTGGATTAGCTGTGGGGCTTGCTTCTATCGGACCCGGTGTTGGTCAAGGTACTGCTGCAGGCCAAGCCCTAGAGGGTATTGCAAGACAACCGGAAGCAGAAGGTAAAATACGAGGTACATTGTTGTTAAGTTTAGCCTTTATGGAAGCTTTGACTATTTATGGATTAGTTGTAGCGTTAGCGCTTCTATTTGCCAATCCTTTTGTTTAAATTTTGGTATTCAAAGTTCCCCTACCCCACCTCGCTGGTTTAGTAGGGGCAGACAATTTTTCCAACAAGAGATAAAAGATTACCTCTTTTATTTGTTTTTTCCGTGCTTATTCCAGTTCCAGCGAATTTTTGCACTGGAATAAAGATTTTGTTTTTAACAAAAAACTTTTTTATTTATGATTTATCTATAAGGGGGTATATGAAAGGAATTGCGAATTCTTTGATCTATTTGAGCTATTGGCCTTCCGCTGGCAGTTTCGGGTTCAATACCAATATATTGGAAACAAATATAATAAATATCACCGTGGTACTCGGTATACTCATCTATTTTGGAAAGGGAGTGTGTGCGAGTTGTATTTTTGGGTAATACGGCTGAGACTAATCAGCTGCGCGGCAAGAAAACTGCATAATCTCAACGAATTACTTCTAGATGAGAAATATAGAAGAACTACAGCATTTCGTAAAACAAACAGTAGTTACCTGGAGAAAATCCTTGAATGGTTAAAGCGGAACTGCTTGAAGTCGGGGTATAACATAACAATAACAAGGTGTATTCTTTCCACCTGCTTTGTCAAATTTTTTTAAGAAAGACATCGTTAAAGACTTTCTCGATATATAACATTCATATCTATGAAAAAGATTTCACCTATCCACCTGATTTCTCGAACAAAATTTGTGTTTTAATGGTTGACAACCTACACAAAAAAAGTGTTATTCAAAAAAACCAAAAGAGGAAAAAAAAGAGAACTTAAATACTAAGATAGAAACAACTTTGTCAAAAAAAAATCCCCTTTGACATAAGAGCCTTCGAAGCTAATATTTTAGTTGGTTTGTTATTTAGCCAAATAGTAGAAAGAAAGGCAGGCTTGGTACCTTTAAAAAGGAAAAAATCAAGCGGGAGAGCCGAATGAATCGAAAGGTTCATGTTCGGTTTGGGAAGAGATTAATTATTCGAACTTAGCAATATTTTCAAGAATAGCTGATCCACTTTCATTAAGTAATCTATTAGATAACCGTAAATCCAAAATTTATAGTACTATTCAAAATTCCGAAGAATTATGTAAAGGAGCGCGCCATCAGCTTGAAAAAGCGCGAGCTCGTTTGCGAGAAATTGAAATGAGAGTCGATGAAATTCGAGCAAATGGATATTTACAAATCGAACAAGAAAAAGAGGATCTCGTTCAAGCTGCTTCAGTCAATTTAAAACAATTGGAGGATTCTAAGAACGAAACTGTTTCTTTTGAACAACAAAAAGTAATTGATCAGGTCCGGCAGCAAGTGTCCTATCAAGCATTACAAAAAGCTTTAACGTTTATGAAAAATGGTTTAAATACTGAATTACATCTACGCATGATCAACTATAATATTGGCCGGCTTAGAGCCAAAAGAACAGGACAATTTTTGTAGTTCTTACAGGTGGTTTAATTCATTAAAAACCAAAGCGGAAAATATTTTTTAGGAGGAATGATGATAACTATTCGACCCGACGAAATTAGTAGTATAATACGTGAACAAATCGAGCAATATAATAACGAAATCCAAGTGGTTAATATGGGCACTGTTCTTCAAGTAGGAGATGGTATTGCTCGTATTCATGGTCTTTGCGAAGTAATGGCTGGGGAGTTGGTTGAATTCGAAGACAGTACAGTTGGTATTGCTCTAAATCTAGAAACCAAAAATGTTGGAGTTGTTTTAATGGGGGATGGCTTGACAATTAAAGAAGGGAGTTTCGTGAAAACAACGGGGAAAATTGCGCAAATACCAGTAAGTGATGCTTTTTTAGGTCGTATTGTAAATGCTTTAGCCCAACCTATTGACGGCAGGGGGCCTATTCCTGCTTCGGAATTTCGCCTGATTGAATCGCCCGCTCCCGGTATCGTTTCAAGGCGTTCCGTCTATGAACCTCTTCAAACGGGACTTATTGCTATTGATTCTATGATTCCCATAGGACGGGGTCAACGAGAATTAATTATTGGGGACAGACAGACCGGTAAAACCGCCGTAGCTACGGATACTATCCTCAACCAGAAAGATCAAAATGTAGTATGTGTATATGTAGCCATCGGCCAAAAAGCTTCTTCTGTAGCTCAGGTAGTTAACACGCTACGGAAACGTAGTGCAATGGAATATACCATTGTTGTGGTTGAACCCGCGGACTCTCCCGCAACGTTACAATACCTCGCTCCTTATACAGGAACGGCTTTAGCCGAATATTTTATGTACAAGAAAAAACATACATTAATAATATATGATGATCTCTCTAAACAAGCGCAAGCTTACCGGCAAATGTCTCTCTTATTACGAAGACCGCCTGGCCGGGAAGCTTATCCAGGAGATGTGTTCTATTTACATTCCCGTCTTCTGGAACGAGCAGCTAAATTAAATTCTCAGTTAGGTGAAGGTAGTGTTACTGCTCTACCAATAGTTGAAACTCAAGCTGGAGATGTTTCAGCTTATATTCCTACAAATGTAATTTCTATTACTGATGGACAGATATTCTTATCTTCTGACCTATTCAATGCGGGGATACGTCCTGCTATTAATGTAGGTCTTTCTGTTTCTAGGGTGGGTTCCGCGGCTCAGATAAAAGCAATGAAACAAGTAGCGGGAAAGCTGAAATTAGAATTAGCTCAAACTGCAGAGTTAGAGGCGTTTGCACAGTTTGCCTCTGATCTTGATAAAGGCACTCAAGATCAATTAGCAAGAGGTCGACGGTTGCGTGAGTCACTCAAACAGCCCCAGTCAATTCCTTTAACCGTAGAGGAGCAAATAGCTATTATCTTTACTGGAACGAACGGATACCTGGATAGATTCGATATCAGGGAAGTTAAAAAGTTTCTAGATGAGTTACGAGAATATTTAAAAAAGAAAAAGCCTCAGTTCGGAGAAATTATCCGTACCACGAAAATATTTACGGAAGAGGCGGAAGCTCTTTTGAGAGAAGCTATTAAAGAACAAACCGAACTTTTTGTAGTTCAACACAAAAATTAACTACTTTCTTAGATTAGGCCCAAAATCCTGAGAATCAGATTGGAAAAAGAATACGCCCAATAGGAATTGAACCTATACCCAAGGTTTAGAAGACCTCTGTCCTATCCATTAGACGATGGGCGCTCTTTCTTTATCTTGTCACCCGGGGAATATCCCCGAGTGACGCTTTCTAGTTCTAGTTGGCATAAAAAATTTCGGAGTTTTTTGATTTTTTTGGAAAATATATAATGGAACCGACCGAGTTGAATTCTTCAAAATCAACAATCGTTTTAGAACCTTACCTTTTTAGTTAATTTTATTCAATAATGATTTTTGATGAATAAGAAGCGGGTAGCGGGAATCGAACCCGCATCGTTAGCTTGGAAGGCTAGGGGTTATAGTCGACATCTTTCGAATGTCTCTAATTCAGAACCGAACATGAATTTTTCAATTCATTCGGCTCCTTTATGGAAGATTTAGGCTTGGAGTACCCGTACCAAATCTATTTAACTTTTTGTTATCCATAACATCTATGTTAGTCTTTTTAAGCTATTTTATTTTCATACAAATAAAAGCCTAAGAACTTTCTAGATGATCCTTACGAGAAAATATTATTTGGTTTCTGTTTCTTCTCGTTACTTCGTTCTCTATTTATAGATATTATGTTCTTCAGGAAACCAAAGTCCATCGAGTACAAAGCAAAGTTGATAACTGAAGTAAACTAAAGTTATTGTTTCGCACTTTTTTGCTTTAACTTGAAAGATAGAATAATCAAACAAGTTGAAGATTTAGTTACGAAGAACTAATATCTTTGGATTTCCATAGAGCTTCTTAGTACATTCGAAAGAGAAATGAAATCTTCCTTAAAAGTATTCTGTTTCGTTTTATTAGAGCCCACGAGGATTCCATTTACGAGAAATTCCACTTTTTTGTAGAGAAGGATCCTACCTAGAAATAGAACTTTAATACGCTCAAAAAGATAAAAAAAAAGTCAAAGACCTTTTTACTATTTGAGTAAATATTGGAACGAGTCACACTTTTACCACTAAACTATACCCGCTTATATTTGGATTTTAATTTCCACAGCAATTCTTTGGCCATTTTCTTGAAAAAATGACCCCAAAAATGGAAAATCACAAGTTTCTCAGAATCTCCCTTCTCTGGAAATGTAAGACTTTTGAAAAAAGCTAGTAAGATGTTTCCAGAGAGGGTTTTTGTTTTTACTTTAATTATAGATTGCCTTTACGAATTGCTAAGAAAAAAATAACTAAAGGACCAGTTATTACTGCTATAGTAAGCATAGTCAATTGCGCAATAACCTCTATGTTCATAAAACTATTATCAACTCGATGAAAACTATTTGTATTTTTATTAAGTTAATCATAATCAAAAATAGAATTTTTTCGAAATATCCCAACCTGTTTAGAAAACTTAGAGCCTTCAAAGATTTCGATTGTTACAATAAAAAGAGAAGCTTGAAAGTAAACATGAAAAAAAGGATAGACTCGATGATAACGCAGAGGCGAGGATAGAGATTATATTTTATATATTTTCTAAAACAACTTTTTTCCGTGTAGTAGATAAATAAAGACTTCTTCCATCTAGGAGAGATGGCTGAGAGGACTAAAGCGGCGGTTTGCTAATCCGTTGTACGGATAATCCCGTATCGAGGGTTCGAATCCCTCTCTCTCCGTTTAGTTACTTTCATTTAATTGGAAGAGAAAAAGATTTCACCGAAAGAACTACGAGCTTTCTTCTTTACGGCCCGGATTACGCCCCGGATCGTTGGATAGAAATCCGAAAAGAAAAAGGGAAACAAAGAATATTACTACCGTATAAACAAACACCTTAAGAGTAAGCATTGCGCAATCTCCGAGGTCCTTTTTTAATCTAAAAAAGGAATAATATAGATCAGAATTCAATTATTTCATTTAATAATAATATATAGCAATTAAATAGAATAAAGTAAATAGAATAACGTAAATAGAATAACGTAAATAGAATACTTTTATGCTCCCCGATCTTTTACAAAATACAATTTTTTTCTTTTATCCAAACTGTTAACAATTGAAATTTATGAACGGCGAACAAAAGCCCCATCTCTATCTCTTCCTTCTTTCAATTAAAAAACTGCTAATCTGCAAATTTCTAACGAAAACTTACAGCAGCCTGCCAAACAAAAGCTAATAGAAAAAAGAACACCGGGATAATTGGCATCACATCAACGATTGGATCAAAACTTGCATATGCCTCAGGTAATTTGCATAAAATAAAATTACTCCAAAGAACAAAGGCGTTTGTGAAAACAAATTTGAGCATAACTGGTATCTCCTAAATCACTTAGTTTCTTTTGAATTCGCGTTTCTAAATCCGCTTAGGCTTTTATTGACAATATTTCAAAAACTATTCTACTAAATCTAATAGAGATTGACCAATTTTTAGATCTTTTGTTTCAGATACGTCCAAGCTTACGATACGGCCAAGCACTATCTTTGGTTTATATGTATCAATGAGCCTATTAGGTAGTTCTTTTTTTGTTGACAAAACGAGAAAGAATCATGATAATGTGAATTTACCGGCTGGCTGTAAGGCAGCAATTTAGCTCTTTACTTTAATTGACAACGAAAAAAATCAAAGAAGTCCAACGGATAGTCGAAGGTAACGCATAATAAACTATAAAGTCTTAAATAGTTCCAGGTTCGACGATTCGATTCCATTTTTTGGTGAGATTTTATGTTCATGAGTAGTCGTGGTTAATCAAGAAATTGGGGCGTCGCCAAGTGGTAAGGCAGCAGGTTTTGGTCCTGTTATTTCGAAGGTTCGAATCCTTTCGTCCCAGAATTATTGATCCTTTTTGCTTTTTTTTTTTAGGAGATCTCCTGTAAAAAAAGGTCAACCAAGAACACATAAGTTGCTCTTGGTTGACAACTTCCTAAGAAGTTAAATATTATGATATTATGATGAACGATTGTGGGCCCCTATCGTCTAGTGGCCCAGGACATCTCTCTTTCAAGGAGGCGGCGGGGATTCGACTTCCCCTAGGGGTACGAGAATAAAGGTTTATGGTTTATGGTATGATCCAAAAAAATATCTATGCTCCGGGGTCGATGCCCGAGCGGTTAATGGGGGCGGGCTGTAAACTCGTTGGCGTTAATGTCTACGCTGGTTCAAATCCAGCTCGACCCAAAGAAACTAGACCCTGTATTTCTCAAATTCTGTCACCTCAAAAATCTAGACTACTTATCCAAGTAAGAAATGAAGGGGGATTGTAGTTCAATTGGTTAGAGTACCGCCCTGTCAAGACGGAAGTTGCGGGTTCGAGCCCCGTCAGTCCCGCTCTACAGAATTAATCAAAATATTTTTCTAAAAAACTAATTAGTAATTAGAAAAGGTATAAATAAATTATAAAAGAGCCTGCTATCGGGATCGAACCGATGACCATCGCATTACAAATGCGATGCTCTAACCTCTGAGCTAAGCAGGCTATTAATTTTCTAGCGCTAGCTATTCTTATGAGTCAATTATGCAAGAAGAAACTTATCAGAAAGACGAAACAAGTGTTTTTCGATATATTGATCTTGATCGTTTATAACTAACTTCTACTATTGAATCGTCTCTACATGGACATTATTTGCATAATAGTAAAAAGATAGGATAGAATCAAAAGGGCTCTACTTTTTGATTTATCTCCCGACCCCGGAAGATAGTTAGTCGATGATCTGATCCAAAGAAGTCGTTCAGGCGTAAATCATAGAATGAAAGGTACTTTTGTTTTAGAAAAAAAGGGGATATGGCGAAATTGGTAGACGCTACGGACTTGATTTTCTTGAGCTTTAGTTGGAAAGCCTACTAAATGGGAGCTTTCCAATACAGGGAATCCTGGGGTATCCGAATAGGTAATCCTGAGCCAAATCCAATTTGAAGAGATAGTAACTAGTCTCTTTTCTTAAAAAAAAAGGGGGGGGGTAGGCGCAGAGACTCGATGGAAGCTATTCTAACGAACGATTCTTAGTAAACCAAAACCGGGCTTTAATTTGGAAAAAGGCGGCAAATCTTGATTAGTATAAATAAATATGATTGAACGAGAATAAAGGTAGAGTCCTTTTCTGCTAGTTATAGTTTATTATTAATAGCACCAAAGCAATTTGGAGTAGGGAGAAAATCCGTTGGTTTACGAAACTGTGAGGGTTCAAGTCCCTCTATCCCCAAGCCCGGTTTTTAAAGACCAAAATTATCGTTGCTTTCGGATCGGGGGGGGGGGGGTTCCTTCCTCGATAAGTTATATATATATATATATAACTTTCCAAAAAAGGAAAAGCCAAGAGTAGAGGACTTCAAAATCCTTGCGTTACCCCTGGAGCCGGGATAGCTCAGTTGGTAGAGCAGAGGACTGAAAATCCTCGTGTCACCAGTTCAATTCTGGTTCCTGGTAACTATATATACTTTGATGCCTTTGATGTATCCTCCCCCTAGAAAATCACAAGGATTATCTATCGGTTTCTACTTTTGTCTAGTTATTGGTGGAAACATTCTTTATTGCTTCATTCCAAGAAATGTGAGCAGTTACATCTTACCCTAAAGAGTAAAGTGCTTTGAAGGGCTTGATGCCCTTGTTTTTCAGATTCACGTTAATTTTTTGGTTCGTTGGTTATTGGTTCAAATCAAAACTGTTTTTTTGTTTGTCTTATACAAACGTCTAATCCAATCGGAGCCTATCACACTTCTCACGATTTGTTGAAAAATTATTCAAGAACAACGAAAAATGAAATCTTTTGGACTGGACTCTTTAGGGGATGAATGAGTACAAATCTGGTAAACGTCAATGGCACAAATAAAATAGTCCGGTGTGTTTAGGGCTATACGGGCTTGAACCGTAGACCTTCTCGGTAAAACAGAATCAAATTTTTGTTATCTCAATGACTCAAACTGTTTTAAGAACCCAACATGCACTTTTTTTGCGTTCGGCTCTTTACTTTATTATTACGTGAGGTTGCCCTTCTTTTCTTTCTCTATTAGATAATAAGTTGGCTCCGTATGCTTGACATTTTTGTTTCGCAAACAGTCCCAAAGTTTCTCCAAAGACCTTTTTTGACGTAGGCCTGTCTTACTCCGACATAGAATAATAACTTAGTTCTCTTTCGCTAAAAAGTCAAAGAACAGTACTAATGATCCTTTATACACCTAAAAGTTCATAAGGCGAAAAGAGCTTATTTTGAAAACCTCGTATGTATTCCTTATGCTCGACATTTCATGGATCAAAGATTGACCATATCAAAAAGATAATTATCCGATAAATTTTTTTTGAGTCATGCTTTTTTCCTCTCCTTAGACTTTTGGAAAGTAAGACCTTTGTACTTTTTATCTAATATAAATAAATCGGATGAATTAAAAAGCTCTTTAGAAAAGCACTGGCGCACGTGTAAACGAGGTGCTCTACCGACTGAGCTATAGCCCTGCGATTTTTATCCATTTTATCCACTATACTAAAATAAAACCTTTTTTGTCAAGGTAAAGCTTATTCCAAGGAAACCCGAATTTTTTGGTGACGGGACATATATGTTTGACTTTTTGATTTCGTATAAAATTGTTTAACAACCCTTATTTTTGGAAAAACCTACTTAACTCAGTGGTTAGAGTATCGCTTTCATACGGCGAGAGTCATTGGTTCAAGTCCAATAGTAGGTAAAATTTGTCTGAAATTTGTAAATCAACACAGTGAGTATTCCGCTTTAGAGAGTAGCACCCCCCCCCTTGGAAAAAAAAAGGGGGGGGGGGTCTCCGGGTGAAATGTTCTTTTTTTAGTTGGAAGCGGAGGAAGGCTGCGGTGGCAGAATAGCGCTGATAGCCTCTAATCGCGTTCTAGCTCGTTTAACCGCGAGCTCGGCCTCGATTTTTTGTCTTTTTCCTTCGGCCATATTTAAGCCCGCTTTTGCCTGATTCAAAGTTTCTTGAGCCTCTTGTTGGTCAATATCAGCACCCTTTTCTGCGTCATTTACCAATAAAAGCACTTGATTTTTGTCTATCTTAGCAAAACCACCCATCAAAGCAATAGTAGACCATTGCCCATTAATACGTATTTGCATAACTGCTATATCTACAGCAGTAACAAGCGAAGCATGATTTGGTAATATACCGATCTTGCCACTATTGGTTGATAGTATGATCTCTTTTACTTGGGAATCCCACACAACTCGATTAGGAGTTAGTACACGAAGATTTAAGTTCATTTTTGATTTGAAGTAAGTTGATAGTTTTCACGGCATTTTATTCATGAAGATATAACCTCATCAATATTACCGACCAAGTAAAAGGACTGCTCGGGAAGACCATCTAAATCTCCAGAAAGGATCATTTGAAACCCTCTAATTGTTTCGATAAGACTAACATATTTGCCAGGAGAACCTGTGAAAACCTCTGCTACAAAAAAAGGCTGTGATAGAAAACGTTCAATTTTTCGTGCTCTTGCTACAGTTAAACGATCTTCTTCTGATAATTCGTCCAATCCAAGAATAGCTATAATGTCTTGAAGTTCCTTGTAACGTTGCAAGGTTTGTTTGACTTCCTGTGCAATTTCATAATGTTGTTCACCCACGATTTCGGGTTGGAGCATAGTAGATGTGGAATCCAAAGGATCCACCGCGGGATAGATTCCTTTAGCAGCTAATCCTCTTGATAGTACAGTAGTCGCATCCAAGTGTGCGAATGTTGTAGCGGGCGCGGGATCTGTCAAATCATCCGCGGGTACATAGACGGCTTGAATTGAGGTTATTGATCCTTTTTTTGTCGAAGTGATTCGCTCTTGCAAAGAACCCATTTCTGTGCTAAGGGTGGGTTGATAACCCACGGCCGAAGGCATTCTTCCTAATAAAGCGGATACCTCCGATCCTGCTTGAACAAACCGAAAGATATTATCTATAAATAAAAGTACATTTTGTTCATTAACATCTCGGAAATATTCTGCCATAGCTAGGGCAGTTAAACCAACTCTCATACGAGCTCCTGGCGGTTCATTCATCTGACCATAAACCAGAGCTACTTTGGATTCTGCAATATTTTTTTCATTAATTACCCCGGATTCTTTCATTTCCATATAAAGATCATTTCCTTCACGGGTACGCTCTCCTACTCCACCAAAAACGGATACACCTCCGTGCGCTTTAGCAATGTTATTAATTAACTCCATAATTAGTACTGTTTTACCTACTCCAGCCCCCCCAAAGAGTCCTATTTTTCCTCCGCGACGGTAGGGAGCTAAAAGATCCACAACTTTAATACCCGTTTCAAAAATGGATAAATTGGTATCCAACTGGGGAAATGCAGGAGCAGGTCGATGAATAGGAAATGTTGTATCTGTATCTACAGGACCTAAATTATCAACGGGTTCTCCCAGAACGTTGAAAATTCGTCCTAGAGTAGCCTTCCCTACTGGGACACTTAGAGAAGCTCCCGTATTAATTACTTTCATTCCTCTAGTTAAACCGTCTGTAGCACTCATAGCTACAGCTCTAACTGTATTATTTCCTAATAACTGTTGTACTTCGCAAGTAACAGAGAAAGCCCTATCATCTTTTTGACCTTTCACTATCAAGGAATTGTAAATATTAGGCAGATTGCCCGGGGGGAAAGATACGTCTAGCACGGGACCAATTATTTGGGTAATCTGGCCTATACTCGTTTCGCTTTTTGTAGAAACAAGAAAAGTGTTTTTTGTTTTCATAAAATCCACCAAGAAAAAAATAGTATATATCTATGTATATAGACTATTTTTGGCTTGAAAAATCAAATAGCCCATATCCAGTCAGACGAAGAAATCAGTCAACAATCAAACTACTTGTAGCCAGCTTTATTCTAATATTTCTAGTAGGTCCCGAATCTATTTTTGTCATTCAAAGTGTCTACTCCTGTATTTCAAAACTCTTTTCAGTAAAAAAAACCTCGAAAAATTATGTCGATTTGACTTTGAATTTACAATTAGGTTGCATTATACTAAAAGAACAACCTAAAATGAAAGTGTATCTAGCAAATCTACTTGTCTCCTGACCATGTTATTTTGTTTTATTGGTTATTTCTATTTCTCTTAAAGGACCTATGTCGAGCAGACCTCGTATTTGTAAGAAAACAGATTTGACTAGTTTTAGGGAGGGACTTATGTCACCAAAAACAGAGACCAAAGCAAGTGTAGGATTCCAAGCTGGTGTTAAAGATTATAGATTAACTTATTATACTCCGGAGTATCAGACTAAGGATACTGATATCTTGGCAGCATTCCGAGTAACACCGCAGCCCGGAGTACCGCCTGAGGAAGCAGGAGCAGCTGTAGCTGCTGAATCCTCCACCGGTACATGGACCACTGTGTGGACTGATGGACTTACCAGTCTTGATCGGTACAAAGGACGATGCTACGACCTTGAGCCTGTTCCTGGAGAAGACAATCAATTTATTGCTTATGTGGCGTATCCTTTGGACCTTTTTGAAGAGGGTTCCGTGACTAACATGTTTACTTCCATTGTAGGAAACGTTTTTGGATTCAAAGCTCTACGGGCTTTACGCCTGGAAGACTTACGGATTCCTCCTGCTTATATAAAAACATTTCAAGGGCCCCCTCACGGTATCCAAGTTGAAAGAGATAAATTAAACAAATATGGACGCCCTTTATTGGGGTGTACTATCAAGCCTAAGTTAGGTCTATCGGCCAAAAACTATGGTAGAGCCGTTTATGAATGTCTTCGTGGTGGGCTTGATTTTACTAAAGATGATGAAAACGTCAATTCTCAACCATTCATGCGCTGGAGAGACCGCTTTGTTTTTTGCGCGGAAGCTCTTTATAAAGCTCAAGCTGAAACAGGCGAAATTAAAGGGCATTATTTAAATGCTACTGCAGGTACATGCGAGGAAATGATCAAAAGGGCAGTATTTGCAAGAGAATTAGGAGTTCCTATTGTCATGCATGACTATCTGACAGGAGGTTTTACCGCGAATACTAGCTTGGCTCATTATTGCCGAGATAACGGCTTACTTCTTCACATTCACCGCGCAATGCATGCAGTTATTGATAGACAAAAAAATCATGGTATGCATTTCCGTGTACTGGCTAAAGCGTTGCGCTTGTCCGGCGGGGATCACATTCATGGTGGTACTGTAGTTGGTAAACTTGAAGGAGAACGAGAAATCACTTTAGGTTTTGTGGATTTACTTCGCGATGATTTTGTTGAAAAAGACCGAAGTCGTGGTATTTATTTCACCCAAGATTGGGTATCTATGCCGGGCGTCCTGCCTGTAGCTTCGGGAGGTATTCATGTTTGGCATATGCCAGCTCTAACTGAGATTTTTGGAGATGATGCAGTACTCCAATTTGGTGGAGGAACCTTGGGACATCCTTGGGGGAATGCACCCGGTGCTGTAGCTAATCGAGTTGCTTTAGAGGCTTGTGTACAGGCTCGTAATGAAGGGCGTGATCTTGTTCGTGAAGGTAATGAAGTGATCCGCGAAGCTAGTAAATGGAGTGCTGAACTAGCTGCTGCTTGTGAAGTCTGGAAGGAGATCAAGTTTGAGTTTGCTCCAGTGGATACGGTGTAATTCAGTGATTTTATACTAATAAGTAATCATTTCTTTTTTGAAAGCGCCAAGATCCGGGTGGGTTTACCCCGCCCGGATCCTTATCAATATTGTGCTTTTCTTATTCTAAAAAAAATTATGAAGTCCTGTTTTCTTAAAGCGGAAAAAAGATTTAGGTTTATTTCCAGGAGTTAGTAGCTCAGCGGAGAAGAGCACATGGTTCCGGACCATGAGGTCAAGGGTTCAAATCCCTTCTAGCTCAGATTCTAGTAGAAATAGATAAATATTTCTTTTTGTCACAGAGATGCTTTTTTTCATCAATGAAGAACTCCATGAAAATAAGGCTTTGTTTCAAAAAACTCGCTTTTCATGGAAAACGCGATATTCTCGTTTTTTTTTTTATTTGAGTATGGGCATGCAAAATCTTGCCCATGAATAATGGACAATGATAGAAAGAAAAGAAACAACTTTCTAGATTTTGTTTTCTATGGAAAATTCTAACTTATTCTCCTTTTTTGTACCTTTAGTAGGTTTAGTTTTTTCGGCGATCACAATGGTGCTTTCTTTTTTGTATATCCAAAAAGATGATCTTCAGTAACTTTGAACAAATCAATGTCGACAAAAAATAAGACCCTTTTTATGTGATTATGAGATTACAGAAGAAACTTTCCGAAATTTCGTAAGAAGAGAAGAAATACGAAGGAAGAATCAAAAATTTGATAAAAAGCTATTACAAAGCTTGTGAAAGGAATAGCGGCAAATCCTTTAGCTATTTCTTTCACTTCAATACAATGGAATAGAATATGATTTCTATGAATCATCAAGCGAAAAGGCTCTGGATAGAACCAATCAAAGGTTCTCGAAGAAAAAGTAATTTGTTCTTTGCTTCTATCATTCTGGGAGGTGCATTAGGTTTTTTACTGGTTGGATTTTCAAGTTATATAGGTAGGAACCTGGTACCACCTTTATTATCTCATCAAATACTCTTTGTTCCACAAGGAATCGTAATGTGTTTTTATGGTATTGCCGGTCTATTTTTTAGTTCTTATTTGTGGTGTACGATCCTTTTCAATGTGGGAGGTGGTTACAATAAAATAGATGAAAAAAAAGGAATTCTATGTTTTTTTCGCTGGGGTTTCCCAGGGAAAAATCGTCGTGTTTTTTTACGAGTTCCTCTGAAAAATGTTCAGACTATTAAAATGGAAGTACAAGAAAGTCTTTTTTATAGCCGACACGTTCTTTATATGAAAGTGAAGGGTTTACCAGATATTCCTTTAGCTCGTACTGGTGATCATTTCAATCTAAGCGAAATGGAACAAAAAGCTGCAGAATTAGCGCATTTCTTGCGCGTGTCTATTGAAGGGTTTTGACAGGCAGAAACGCTTCCCCCTAAAAAATTGTCTCAAAAAAAATCAGATATCAAAGAATAGACGCTTTACAAAAGAAGCTATTCCTAGAATATTGAGGCGAACCTTTTTTAATTGTTATTTTGAGTACAAAAAGATTTTAGAATTTTATATGGGTTTTATACCTCATTCTATAGTTCGTACTTTATCCCGACTTAGAACAGAACTCGCGGGTGAATCAGGTCCGTTAACTTTTTACGAGCTGGAAGTGGCAAAAAAAAGAGCATCTGTTTCTCTACGATATCTTACATGTTTAATTGTACTCCCCTGGATTATTTCTATTTCACTACATAAAAGCGTGGAATCGTGGGTTACTTTTTGGTGGAATGCTGATTCTTTCAAAATCTTGGATTTTTTAAAAGAGGGAAACATCCTAGTCAATTTTGGTCAAATCGAAGAGCTTTTGTTTTTTGAAACAATGGTCGAAGATTGTTCAGAAACATTTTCAAAAACCAGTTTTAGAGAGATTCAAAGCAAAACTAAATGGGTCAAACTGTACAAAAGAGACTGTATCCAAATAATTACACATTTATTCACAAATCTTATAGGTTTTGCTTTTCTAACTACTTTTCTTTTTATGGGTCATAAAAAATTGACCATTCTTCTTTCTTGGATTCGAGAATTCTTCTATAGTATGAGTGATACGATGAAAGCTTTTTCAATTCTTTTAGCAACTGATCTATGTATTGGGTTTCATTCACCCCACGGTTGGGAACTGCTCATCTATTGGTTTTCTGAAAATTATGGATTTGCGCAGAATTATCGAATTATATCGAGTCTTGTTTCCACTTTTCCGGTTATCTTGGATACAATTTTGAAGTATTGGATTTTTCGGCGTTTTAATCGTATATCTCCTTCGCTTGTAGTAATTTATCATTCCATGAATGAATAAAAGCTCATCCGTTTGAATCACTCAAATAACCACCGTTAGGTTTCAAAAAACAAAAAATAGTCAAATCAGAGATAGAGAAAATCAACTCTCTTTCAAAGAAAAAAAGCTGAAATGAAGAATTTAATAATTAACCATGAAAACAAAAAAATCTTATGATAAAGTTACAAGGTGGGTAACCCCGCCAATTTTGATGTTAATAATCATACATATAATAACTGGGGCTTGTAGGTCAAATGCATATCCTATTTTTGCTCAAAAAAGTTACGAAAATCCTCGAGAAGCTACTGGGCGCATTGTATGCGCTAATTGTCACTTGGCTAAAAAATCTGTAGAGGTAGAAGTTCCACAATCTGTACTTCCTAATAGCGTTTTTGAAGCAGTAGTGAAAATTCCCTATGATACACAAATCAAACAAGTTTTAGCCAATGGTAAGAAGGGAGGTCTAAATGTAGGAGCTGTTTTAATTTTACCTGAGGGCTTTGAATTGGCTCCTCCAGAGCGTATTTCTCCTGAGATCAAAGAAAAAATGGGTACTCTCAATTTTCAGAATTATAGCCCCTCCAAAAAAAATATTATTGTAATCGGTCCTATTCCGGGCCAAAAATATCAAGAAATTTTGTTTCCAATTCTTTCCCCGGATCCCGCTAACAAAAAAGAAATCCACTTCCAGAAATATCCCATCTATGTAGGGGGTAACAGAGGAAGAGGCCAAATATACCCCAACGGGAGTAAGAGTAACAATACGGTATATAATGCTTCAGTAACCGGTAGAATCAGTCAAATATTACGTAAAGAAAAAGGTGGATACGAGGTAACTATTGAAAATATATCGCAAGGTCGATCTGTAATTGACATAATTCCTCCGGGACCAGAACTTCTTGTTTCGGAAGGTGAATTTGTTAAGGCGGACCAACCACTAACAAATAATCCTAATGTGGGTGGATTTGGTCAGATAAATGCGGAAATAGTACTTCAAGACCCTTCTCGAATTCAAGGTCTTTTAGGATTCCTAGCATCAGTTGTTTTGGCGCAGATTTTTCTAGTTCTTAAGAAGAAACAATTTGAAAAAGTTCAATTAGCTGAAATGGAATTTTAACTCAGAAATCTATCGGGAAGTTAATAACTATAGAAGTATAATTCTTATTCGTGGGCGAGATGCCGACCTTACCTGTTTTTAGGTAGGTAAGGTCGTTGGGGTTTTTCCTTTATAAGTTTTTTGTCCATTTCGGACGTATATCCCATTAGAGAGATGAACCTAATCCGGAGTAGGAACCATAGAAAAAGATACCTATTAAACCAATTACAAGAATGCCAGCTACAGTGCCTACCAACCAAAGAGGTATTCTACCAGTAGTATCCACCATTTCTCTTACTCCTTTACAAAATATAGTAGTCATACTCAAATTAGAAAGAGTCATACATAAATAATTATATGTTCTAATTAGATTGTTATGTTCTAATTAGATTGTTTTGAAAGGAATAAGAATTTTCATCTTTAATTCTAATTGAAAAAATAATTGGAAAATAGAACAGCAAGTACAAAAATAAGTAACAATCCCCAGTATAAGCTGGTACGATTCAATTCCACACTTTGTTCATTCGGGTTTGTTTGTGTCATAACTTAATAATTGAAACTTCATCGTTGGATGAATTGCATTGCTGAGATGGATCCCAAAAAAAACACTGTAGGAATAGCCAGACCGTGAACCGCTAGCCATCGAACGGTAAAAATTGGATAGATTTTTTCTGTAGTCATTAGTTCCTCCTAAAAAGATTTAGTGAATTGTTCGAGTTGTTCTAATGAATTGAAACGGTCAGTTATTAATGGAACCTCCTGTTGGTTTTCTGTAAAATACTCGTTTGGTCGAGGGCTACCAAAAACATCATAGGCTAAACCTGTACTGACAAATAACCAACCTGCAATGAATAAGGAAGGTATAGTAATACTATGAATAACCCAGTATCGAATACTAGTAAGAATGTCCGCGAAGGAGCGTTCTCCTGTATTTCCAGACATATACAACTCCAAAATTTGATTTATTCAAAATTCAAAGGGAATTAATCCCGTACAAGATATAAAATCAAAAAGGGGAAATATCAAAACGAAAACCTAATTTCTTTTTGATTGTGTATGTTATATATAGATAGAACGTGTCTTTGAAGTATACTGGACCAGTATAATCAGCCTTTTCCTGACACAGCAATTTTGAAAGGAGAAAAGAGCCGAGAGACATTGAATTTGATCTTTTTTTTTTTCAAAAAAAAGAATCTCTGGAGTCTCTTAAATTAGTTGTATTCGACAACTCTTGATCAAAGATTTGACTAACAAAAGATATTAGGTTGAATTTTATATAAGTCGTATCTTATTTAAACCAAAAAATAGAATTAATGTAAAAAGAAAAAAAATTAACAAAAAACAAAAATAACTAATTAGAATAGCCATGGAAACACGGAATCCAATATATAAGGGACATATATTTAAGAGGCGGTTATCTAAATTGGAAAAGATTGCACCAAAATATACAAAACAAGCAACAAGAATTTCTAGGTTTTTTTTCTTTTTTTCTATGAGATGAAATTTCTTTCATATTTTTGCGAAAGAAAACGGGGTGCTTTGCTTTTACCTCTCATAGGTTGTCTTTAGCCCGCGCCTCTCCGTCAAATTATACTAAAAAATAATAGATCTATAGAATATTTCTAGTAAATAAAATCTCAAGTTTTTTTTTGTAAAAACAAAAAGAGGGGATGTCCCAAAAACCTTTTTGGAATTGATTTAGTCAAACTACTTGATATAGCTATAATGGGGTATAGCTATATTTTCTACTTTTTGCTTTAATTGAGATGGTTGAAACTTTACTTTCGGGAATAGTTTTAGGATTGGTTCCTATCACCTTGGCCGGGTTATTTGTAACAGCATATTTACAATATCGGCGCGGAGATCGATTAGATATTTGATTCAATAACTTCTTTCTTTTTATTCTCATATTCAATAACTTCTTTTTTTTTATTCTCATTTATAATTTCAAATAAATAATGAATGGTTGCTCAGGTCGTTGGTAAGGTCTTCTTTTTTTGTCAGTTTGGTCCAAGGATCAAATTCTGAAACACGCCCTGTAGGATTTGAACCTACGGCATCAGGTTTTGGAGACCTGCGTTCTACCAAGCTGAACTAAGAGCGCTTCTTTTCAATAAAGAAAGGCAACAAAAGAGCAGATAGAGGTTAATCCCTTTACTGGCTCACTAGCCAAAAATACAATATAATTGGGTCAAATTAGAGGGTAAACCATAAGTAGGGATGACAGGATTTGAACCTGCGACATTTTGTACCCAAAACAAACGCGCTATCCAAGCTGCGCTACATCCCTTTTTTGGAAATCATTTTTGGAGTGGTAACAATTTGATTGTAATAAAAAAAATACTTATTTGCTCTGCTTTCCTTCCAGTATTTTTTAGTCCAGCATCTTTTAACAGAGGTTGTTTCAAACACAGCAGATTAATCTATTTGAAATATTTATTCAAGTAAGGAGAATGTTCTATGCAAGATATAAAGACATATCTTTCAACAGCACCCGTTTTAGCGACTTTCTGGTTCGGTCTTTTAGCTGGTTTATTGATTGAAATTAATCGTTTTTTCCCTGATGCTCTTACTTTTTCTTTTGCTTTTTAGGCTGGTTTCTTCCCAGCCTGTTTTCTTGTCAATAGTCAAAATGGTTCAACCCTTTTTGGAGCTTGGGAGTATATGTGGATAGTGGAAGATTCATTTTCTAAATGTTACAAAAAATATGAGAAAAATATTATCTTAATATTACCTTTATCTTATGGAAGAACTTTTTAAAGTAAAAAAAGCCAAACGAAACAGGTTCGAGAACCCGAGTGGGAAAACATTTTCTTTTACTGATTGAACAAATAAATAGACTACTATATTAAGTTCATGCCGGCGAAAGCGGGGGCGCGAGTTGTAGTTTTTTTGGAATGTTTTGTTTGTACCCAAGAAGGTGTTCAAAAAAGATTTCCAGGTGTTTTTAGATATATAACTCAAAAGAATCGACAGAATAAACCAACTCCACTGGAACTCAAGAAATTTTGTCCTTTTTGCTTGAAACATACCGTTCACCAAGAGAGAACAAAATAAAAGCAGCTCTTTTTTGATCTTTTGATAGAAATCAAAAAATGGTATTTTACCAAGAAACCTCTATTTTGTCAAGGAATAACATTTGAAAAATTAATGAAATTATGTCTAAGCAATCTTTTTATTTTAAGCGATATAAGCCGGAGGCACCGTCTGGTAGTCGTAAACGTCCACTCAAAAATTTTAAAAAACCTATTAGAATAAAATCAGAGGATCAGATTAATTATAAAAACGTGAGTCTGATTAACGAGTTTATTAGTCAGCGAGCAAAAATATTATCTAGAAAAGTTACTAAATTAACTTGGAAGCAACAGCGTCTTATGTCTGTTGCTATTAAACGAGCTCGTATTCTATCGTTACTGCCGTTTATAGTCAAAACAAAGTTCAAAAAATTGTACTAAAAATAGAGTCTAATTCACCTAAATAAGCAAAAAAATTGAAAAAATATATTTCCTCTCGTAATCTTTATTGCTTTTTTTTCCCGGAGTGAATTCCCGGGGGTTGGGCTTTTCTTATGTCATAATTTTTTGAGAGAAAGTAGAAAAAAAAGGAGTACATAATGTAGCTATTTGCGCAAGGTTTTTACGATTTTGGGACAGCCGGTTTTTATACATACAATATACAAATTGGCTATAAGATAGCCCTGAAAATCGGACTGCTGCATTAATCCGAGCAATCCACAAACGACGAAAATCCCTCTTTCTTTTCATTCTATCTCGTTCAGCTGAGATTAGGGCTCTCTTTTTCTGTTGCTTAGCAGCTCGGAATTGCTTGGAATGGGCTCCTTGAAAACCTGAAGCAAAGGTGAGAATTTTGTTTCGGCGTCTTCGGGCGATAAATCCGCGTTTGACTCTGGTCATTTTTGTATGATATATTATGTGTGTGTGTATATTCAAAAAAAAAAAGGTAAACTAGCTCTTCTTTTTTAGAAAAAAAAATGTTCCAACGGCTTTTGCTACTGTAACTCTCCCAACCAAAAAACCTTTCCTTTTTTTATAAGGAGGCAGGGGGTGGGATAGGACCAAAACAAAAATTATGGGTTTCTTCGTTAAAATGGTTCTTTCTATAACGAAAAGTTCCTCTCTATATGTCGGAGCTAAAAAAAAGCGTTTAATTTTTGGTAACTCGTATGATCTACCGTTACTTTTACTCCAAAATTGAAAAGTTCTGAATAATCAGAGACAAAATTTATTCATACAGTAACGACATCGAATTATGCTTGAGAGTTCGCCGGGTTGCTGAACTTATTGTAGCAGACTTTACATTATGCTTTTTCGTTTTGCATTATTCCCCGCTCCATGGCTTGATGACCATTCGCTACCAAGGAGGAATTGCTTTTCATTTCTCATATGATTGGATTTACACCAAAAGAAACCATAAATTTCATCTCCTTTAGGACGGATGAGAGACTTGAACTTTGGGATAACGAATAAAGCTCTTCTTGGAAGAATATTCTTTGTTTTTCCGTTTCTAGTCTAAACGAGCCGCACATACACCCTAGCACATACTCCTCTCCGCTGAGGACATCCTTGAAGACCGCGGGATACTCTTCTCTTTTTCTTTTGGCATCTCATATTTTTAATCAATTGTGAAATTGTGGGCATGTTTTTTTTTATATATATTATAAAATACTGGTTAGAATTGATCCTAACCCAAGCATTAACAAACAAAAATGTTTATTCTTCCTCGTCTCTTTCCTCTTCTTTCCTTTCTCTCTTTTGTCTCCTTAATTCTATCTCTTTTTGTTTCCTTAATTGTTTCTCGTATTCCCTTAATTCGTCTAGGTAGCTTACACCGACGATTCGCTTGACTTTTAGTTTTGGATTTTCTAGTCTTATCCTTCTAGAGATTCTACCTGCCTCTAAAACCATCGGGGGGGCTAGTTCGAAACCTTCATTTCCTTCTTCTGGAATTTCAAAAGGAGGGTCTTCTTTGTTTGGTGCCCAGTTTGCAAGCCCGATTCTGTCAACAAGACCAAAGTTAATTGCTTCTTCTGGTGACATAAAAGTATACACATCAAGCGCTCTGTCAATAAACGGTTCATGTTGAGGTGTTCTCATAGCATAGCAGTGTAGAAGATGTTTGCGTAATTGGGTAACGAACTCGGCGTTTCTAACGAAACGCCAAGCTGCTTCATGGCGAATACGAGCCCTTGGCTGGTGGATCATTATTCTACTGTTAGGCGCTGCATAACGAAAACTGTAGGCCCCCGCGATTAAAACTAAAGTTGATGTTGAAGCAACTATTCCAAGGCCCGTTGTATATACTCTTTCTTTAATTTTCATTATAGTATCATATATACTTAGACCTGCCATTATTGCCCCACCGCAAGAATTAATATAAACAAAAATGGGTCTATTTCTGTATTCAGCTATATCGCTAAAATAGTAGGAAAGTAAAAGACCGACAATAAAACCTCCAAGAGGGGTAGTAAGAGGTTGGCCCAAAAAAATACAACGGGTTTGGCACATTATGTCGGTTGGAGTAGATTATAAACAATCCCTCTCAATGAACCGTACGTGTATTTTTCCCTACATACGGCCCTTGTTACTCGGAAAGCGACGAGTCGGACATATACTCGATTTTCTGTCGCAATGCTTTGCCAAAATTTGTTATTTTAAGGAACGGGAAAACCCGTTTCGATTATGAAAGACTATTTTGGACTACTTCTTGACGCGCCTATTTCGGGTTAATTCAGATCTGATTAAATTACGATCTCATTAAACAACAAAAGGCACAGAGTAATTTGCTTGTTCCCGGGATGTTTTTCATAAAAAAATCTTTAGGTTTTGACTCTACTCCTATACAAAAACTCCGTTATTCCTCAAATTTATAGTGTAAAGAATTTAATGTAATTTCGGATTTTCTTTTTTCTAAGGATTTTCATATCAGTTTATAGATATAGATTTTGAAGTGTATAATCTAATCCAAAACTACTAAAAAAATTCCAAATCGGGCGGAGCCTTCATTAATTAATATAGATTAACCCTGGATTTATAGAATCTATATGATTCCCCAATTGTGTCTTGTTTTTCCTTCCTTTTATTGGATAAATATAAAATACTTTATGCGCTGGGTTATTTTTCAACGAGAAAAACAATCCAATAAAGTAAAAGTCACCCTTATACAGCAAGGGATGAATGGAGATTTTCCATAAAACCTATATGGGATTCAAGTCACACTATAAGTCAACCCATTCCTTCCGTTGTTCTTCTGCTTTTTTCTTTTTCTTTTGTTTTTTTTTTCTTTTTTTTCTGTTCTTGTCCACCGTTCCTTTATCTTCTCTTGTTTCTTTGTCTTCTTCCTCGTTATATTCTTCCTCGTTATATTCTTCCTCGTTATATTCTTCCTCGTTATCTTCTTCCTCGTTATATTCTTCCTCGTTATATTCTTCCTCGTTATCTTCTTCCTCGTTATATTCTTCCTCGTTATCTTCTTCCTCGTTATATTCTTCCTCGTTATCTTCTTCCTCGTTATCTTCTTCCTCGTTATCTTCTTCCTCGTTATCTTCTTCCGTTCCTTTATCTTCTCTTGTTTCTTTGTCTTCTTCCTCGTTATCTTCCCAGAAATTATTTACACTCTTTCCATCTCTAATCTCTTTCCATAACTTTAAACTCTCTGCAAAATCTTTTCCAATATTTGGCCCAAGATGGTGGCATGAATTTATCCTCTTTTCAATATCTTTCCAGGACTCTTCACTCTCTCCAATGGGTTTGTCCTTCTCCGATTTGATATGTTCTCTAAAATTCATGCTAGTTTTTTTTGTCTTTTCCTCTCCCCGGGACCCGTCTTGCAGAATATCAAAATCAGTTTTCGTATTTGTTCTAAGGACTTGTTCTGGTTTTTTTTCAATTGGAAAAAAACATGAGCCATTATTCCTTCTTGTAGGTCTACGCCTTGGTGGCCCCTCACCAGAACGATCAGAACCAGCAGCGTCAGCTGTAGCGGGTTCAGGACTAACTTCTTGGCTTTTTTTTATTAATTCTTCTAGCTCAACATCTTCGTAACGAATACGAATTTTTGGAACACCAACGGGCATTTTTCCTAACTCCTTTCTTTCAATGTTTTTTCTTCTCTCTCTTCGCTTCTTTTTTTTTCTTTTGGTTCTTTTTGTTTTGCGGTATTTTGTTTATCTTCAAGTAAATGGAATGAAGCTTACATCACGAAAGTCATCGGTAACAAAGTTATGGGAAGGGAGCTCTGTGGAAAGGAATTTATCCAAATTCCATATAAGCGGATCTCCTTTAATTTCGTAGTTAAATGACAGTGAAGCTTATATAAATTAGTTCATTTTTTCTTAACAATATTCCTGTTCGATTAATCAGCGTAAATGGGACCAATCCTTCAATTGTGTAGTTATACGGAGAGAAGATAAAATATTTTTGCTTCTCCTATATGTTCTATTTTTTTTAATATTTTAAGATGATCTAACCTATGTTTTATAGAGGTAGCATCTTTTTATAATGTAAGAAAGTTCAATCTTCTATTTTTTTGCTTTTCTAAAAAAAAGGGGGTGCTTCTATGGGTTTGCCTTGGTATCGTGTACATACTGTTGTTTTGAATGATCCTGGTCGTTTAATTGCCGTGCATATAATGCATACAGCTTTAGTCGCTGGTTGGGCCGGTTCAATGGCTCTGTACGAATTAGCCGTATTTGATCCATCTGATCCGGTTCTTGATCCTATGTGGAGACAAGGTATGTTTATTTTACCTTTTATGACTCGTTTAGGAATAAAGGAGTCTTGGGGTGGTTGGAGTATTACAGGGGAATCCGCAGTAAATCCAGGTCTTTGGAGTTACGAGGGTGTAGCCGGAGCCCATATTGTATTTTCCGGCTTATGTTTTTTATCAGCTATCTGGCATTGGGTATATTGGGATCTTGAAATATTTTCGGACCCCCGTACGGGTAAACCTTCTTTAGATTTACCCAAAATTTTTGGTATTCATCTATTTCTTTCAGGAGTAGCTTGTTTTGGATTCGGAGCTTTTCATGTCACAGGTTTGTATGGCCCTGGAATATGGGTTTCTGACCCTTTTGGACTTACTGGAAGAATACAACCTGTAAGTCCAGCTTGGGGAGCTGAGGGATTTGACCCCTTTGTTCCGGGAGGGATTGCATCTCACCATATTGCAGCGGGTCTTTTGGGCATAATAGCGGGTCTGTTCCATCTCAGTGTTCGTCCTCCTCAACGTTTGTATAGAGGATTACGAATGGGGAATATTGAGACAGTCCTATCTAGCAGTATTGCTGCTGTATTTTTTGCAGCTTTTATCGTTGCTGGAACCATGTGGTACGGGTCCGCAACAACCCCAATTGAACTTTTTGGGCCAACGCGTTATCAGTGGGATCAGGGATATTTTCAACAAGAAATAGACCGGCGAGTTAGGGCAGGTTTGACTGAAAATTTGAGTCTATCTGAAGCGTGGTCTCGAATTCCGGAAAAACTTGCTTTTTATGATTACATTGGTAACAATCCGGCTAAAGGAGGATTATTCCGGGCGGGTGCAATGGACAACGGAGATGGAATAGCTGTTGGGTGGTTAGGGCACCCTATTTTCAGAGATAAAGAGGGAAATGAACTTTTTGTCCGACGTATGCCTACTTTTTTTGAAACATTTCCTGTAGTTCTGGTAAATAAAGAAGGAATTGTCAAAGCCGATGTTCCTTTTCGGAGATCAGAATCCAAGTATAGTGTAGAACAAGTTGGTGTAACTGTTGAATTTTATGGCGGAGAACTTAACGGGGTAAGCTTTAGCGATCCTGCTATAGTGAAAAAATATGCAAGACGCGCCCAATTGGGTGAAATCTTTGAATTAGATCGTGCTACCTTAAAATCGGACGGTGTTTTTCGTAGTAGTCCACGGGGTTGGTTTACTTTCGGTCATGCTACTTTTGCTCTTCTTTTCTTTTTTGGGCATATTTGGCACGGCGCTAGAACTCTATTTCGAGATATTTTTGCTGGTATTGACCCGGAACTAGATGCCCAAGTGGAATTCGGAGCATTCCAGAAACTAGGAGATCCTACTACGAAGCGCCAAGTAGTATGATCGAATACCTTTTGGATATTTTTTTTGGAAGGATGGATTTTGAACGGTTTACTTTACTTTTTTCCGAAATTGTCTTTTCATAACTTTTCCTTTGCTCTCCGTATGGTAATAGACTTTATACTTAAATAGCACGAAAGCTATCTTTATATAAAAAACGATGTAATCTATGGAAGCATTGGTTTATACGTTCCTGTTAGTCTCGACTTTAGGTATCCTTTTTTTTGCTATTTTCTTCCGCGAACCGCCTAGAGTTACGCCTAAAGGGGGAAAATAAATCCGGAATTTTTCATTACTTTATCCTTTTTTGCTTGGAGGTAGAATTAGAATACTTAGTAAGTCCCCTTAGGGGACTTACTTAAGTCTCAGTCTTCATGATCTTCAAACGGATCTTTAAGTTGTTCGGAGGGCCGCCCAAAAGATGTATATATTGCATAACCAGTTAAACTTACGAGTAAACAAGATATAGAAATGGTGACTAAGTTCGCAGTTTCCATTGGTATTAAACAAAAATATTTTTTCCTGCTATTTACTAATATACATCAATATACGTGGTTGACAAAGTTAACAGAATTTCATAAATGATTTTTGTCTATGGCTACACAGATGGTAAATGATACTTCCAGACCCAGGCCAAAAAAAACAGGTGTAGGAAGCTATTTAAAACCACTTAATAGTGAATATGGCAAAGTAGCTCCCGGGTGGGGAACTACCCCTTTGATGGGTTTTGTAATGGCTTTATTTGCCGTCTTCTTATCTCTTTTATTGGAGATCTATAATTCATCGATTTTATTGAACGGAATTACGGTTAGTTGGGTTTAGAAAAACTAACAAAAGGACTAAATCTCAAACTTCAAACAAAATAGGGATTCAGATTTAATAAAGTTCTTTTTTTTGCGGTAAGTTTGGCCGTGTAACTTTCGTTTTAAGGATTTTTCAACATGGGTGTGCGACTTGTTCGATTTGATCTATATTAATAGCACAGAAGACTAGTCTGTTATCATCTTGCCTCGTTGGGTGTTAAAAAGTTGTGAAATTGGAAATTTCTAAAGCACGAGGTTTTTTCAAATATGTTTTTTTTATTTTATAAAGATCTAAACTATGATTTGTTGTTTGAACATTAAACCCCGTTATCCTTTTTTTTAGTACAAAAAAGAGGGGAGCTTATCTCTTTTTTTTGGAGGGGCAGGATTTGGAATTGGTTATTACCCAAAGAACCTTTTGTTCATTTAAAAATTCTTCGGGGTAGAATTGAAATCTCAAGTTTAGAATGTTTATCTATTTATTCGGATCTCAACAAGAAAATTCCTATAATTTCGTTGAAAGTGTAGTATAAATAGGAGAGTAGATCGTTATAGGAGAATAGATCATTCAAAAAGCCTACAAAAGGGCCTGCTTGAATTTTCGGCAACGTAACAAAACTCAACAACTATCTCTATCAATGAAACACATCAAGATCAAAAATATCGAGGGATTTTTGCGAGTTATTTTTGCTTAAGCTGTACGAAGGGAAATTTTCATGTACAGCTTTTTTTGGGGGGGGGGATTAACCTATCTCGATAAAGTATACGATTGGTTTGAAGAGCGCCTTGAGGTTCAAGCGATTGCGGATGATATTACTAGTAAATACGTTCCACCCCACGTCAATATTTTTTATTGCCTGGGGGGAATTACATTAACCTGTTTTTTAGTCCAAGTAGCTACTGGTTTCGCTATGACTTTTTACTATCGTCCGACCGTTACGGAAGCTTTTACTTCCGTTCAGTATATAATGGGCGAAGTAAACTTCGGTTGGTTAATTCGATCAATACATCGCTGGTCGGCAAGTATGATGGTTTTAATGATGATTTTGCACGTATTCCGTGTTTATCTTACGGGTGGTTTTAAAAAACCTCGCGAATTAACTTGGGTGACGGGTGTCGTTTTGGCCGTATTGACTGTTTCTTTCGGCGTAACCGGTTATTCTTTGCCTTGGGACCAGGTGGGTTATTGGGCAGTAAAGATTGTAACTGGTGTACCCGAAGCTATTCCCGTAATAGGGTCTACCTTGGTAGAACTATTACGTGGAAGTTTTAGCGTAGGTCAATCGACCTTAACACGTTTCTATAGTTTACATACTTTTATATTACCGCTTCTCACGGCTGTCTTTATGCTCATGCATTTTTTAATGATTCGTAAGCAAGGCATTTCGGGTCCTTTATAAAAAAAATCTTTTATCTTAGAGAAAGAATAATAAAAATAAACTCTTGTTGCCATGAATATTGCTTGTTTCAATAATTTTGAGCGAACAGTAGTCTTCGGGTTGTTTTCTTTTTTTCTTAGAAAGAATTAGACTGATAAAGACAAGCATAAATGGAGAAAGTGGATTATGGGGGTGTGTGACTTGAACTATTGATTAGTCCTTGCAGATACATTGGAAAATCTGCCACAGAAAAGTTATGTGTATTTCTCCCAAGATCTTCTTTCTTAGAAATAGGAAGTATCTAACCTGGGTATAATTTTTGTTCTAGTTCTCTATCTATTTTACTAGGAACCTTTTTTTCTATGGTTAAACCTAAAGTAGTAGTAAAGGGCTTCGTGAGATCTGGTTGATTGGAGGGTAATATTGTTACATTAGGAATCAAATAATAGAACTATATTACTTATCGTTTTCATAGTTGGAAAATGCATCCATTTCCTTTGTATTTTTTTTTTAGAAAGGTAACTACCGGAGTAAAAGAGGAGATCTAATGAAAAGTCAAGGTAAGATTAGTAACAAGTCAAATCGTTCTAGATACAAATTTAGTAGAAATACAATTTAGAAAGTAGAAGATTATCCAAAAAACACCTATAGAGATTTGATTTTTGCAATTCAAGCTTACTTGGATAATGGACATTTAATTAGAATTCAAATTACAAAAATGATATAATTCATCTGACTCTACTACTTTTAACAAAGGGTTTGGTGGATTATCAGCGAAGAAAAATAACCCTTATTTTTTTTTGATTTATTTTTGTTTGAGCCGGATGATTCAAATTGGCATGTCCGGTTCTTTAGGGGGATAGATCAAGAGCGATCTACTTATCCCAATAACAAAAAAACCTGATTTAAAAGATCCAGTATTAAGAGCAAAATTAGCGAAAGGTATGGGACATAATTATTATGGAGAGCCCGCTTGGCCCAATGACCTTTTATATATCTTTCCAGTAGTTATTTTAGGTACTATTGCGTGTACTATGGGTTTGGCCGTTTTAGAGCCGGCGATAATCGGCGAACCCGCAAATCCATTTGCAACTCCTTTAGAAATATTGCCGGAATGGTATTTTTTCCCGGTTTTTCAAATACTTCGTACAGTACCAAATAAATTCTTTGGCGTTCTTTTAATGGTCTCAGTACCCGTAGGTTTATTAACAGTACCTTTTTTAGAGAACGTAAATCAATTTCAAAATCCTTTTCGTCGTCCAGTGGCTACAACAGTTTTTCTTATTGGTACTGCAGTATCCCTTTGGTTAGGTATCGGAGCAACCTTACCTATCGAGGAATCGTTAACCTTAGGTCTTTTCTAATCTTTATATCCAACAATAAATCGTTGGAATGTTTTAATCTTTTTCGTTTATTTGTATTTATCCGTAGTTTATTTTTGATTTTCGGAAAAGAAACTAATGGGTTTTTAAGGGAATGTCAAGAAAAACCCAAAGCCAAAATGGAATTAATCTAATCTTAATCTTTAGGTTAGATTAATTCCAAAACGCTTTTGGAAAAATTCCATTATTTTTTTTATAGATTTTTTGTCCAAGTGTTCAAAAGTTTTGCTATTTTGTCTGCTGTAATTGAGAAAGTCCGAGAGTCTATATATAAAGGTCTGCTGGAAACAGCTAGAGTTTTTCGAGGATAACTCTAATTGATTCATAAACAAATGTTGGAACAAAGCCTTTCCTAATTTATCCATACGAGTTAGTATAGGTAGGGCAAAAAACTCCTTTGCCCCATTAATATCTTCTTCCAAATGTAATAAAGGTACTATTAAATCAATCAATTTCCAACAAGCTTCGTAAAAAGCTTCCCTAGGAGTCAATCCACCATTTGTCCATATTTCGAAAATCAGCATTTCTCGTATGTCGTTTTCACTCTTATAAGAATGAATACTAAAATTAACATTTCGAACAGGCATGCACGGAGCATCTATAGGAAAAAGCCCGTTCTTATGTCGTCTTGAACTTTGATTTGGTATTGCATATCCTTGATTTCTTTCAACTGTTAACATTACATTGAAAGGAACAGATTTAGTGAGACTAGCTATATGCTGGGTACCATCGATGATTTTTATAGAAGACGGTAATATAATGTCTTGAGCAGTTACATTTCTAGGACCAACAGTACAAATGGATGCTTTGTGAATTCCATACAACTCACTTTTCAATACAATTTCTTTCAGATTTAATAAAATGTCATGAACTGATTCTTTAATGCCTGACATAGTAGAATAATCGTGTACGATGGTTTTTTCTATTTTTGCATATGTAATAGAAGTTCCTTCTACTTCTCCAAGCAAAGTTCTGCGTATTGCAATAGCTATTGTATTAGCTTGACCTTTCAAAAGTGGAGATAAGGAAAAACGACCGTAATGGTAACGTTTACTCTCTGTTTTGGAATCTAAACACTTCCATTGTAATGGCGATTTTGAAATTTCGAGTTTATCCCAAATCATAAGGTTTGTTCGGTATTTCTTGATCTATTATATACGTCTTTTTACAGGAGGTCTACACACGTCTTTTTACAGGAGGTCTACACCCATTATGGGGAGTGGGGGTTACATCAAGCACAGCGTGTATAGGTATGTGATTTTGTTGAATTGCACGTAATGCTGCATCTCGTCCCTTACCGCAGCCAGTTATCAAAACGGTTGCATGGTTAATACCAACCATGCGAATAGCGTTTTCGGTAGCTTTCTGAGCAGCAAACGTTGAGCCCTTTTTCGGTCCTTTAAAACCACAAGCGCCGGCGGAGGACCAAGAAATCACACATCCTAAAACATTTGTCACGGTAATAATGGTATTATTAAAACTTGCTCGGATATGGATAATTCCTTTATCCACTTTGCGTATTTCTGGCTTATTACGTCTATATCTAGGTATTTTTTTCGGTTTTGTTAGTGCCATATTGATACACTTTCGTAGAAAAAAGAGTTGCTTAGAAAAGGATATATTTCCATTATATTTATTCTTTTACAAGAAATTAACCCTGTTTTTGTTTATGTCTGGCATTTACACAAACTACAGACAGGCGTTTACCTCTCCAAATAAGTTGGCACTTGGAACAAATTTTTCGAACAGAAGCACGCACTTTCATTTTTTTTATCCTCCGAATTTTGATTGAGTTTATATAAGTAATTTTGTAAAAGTGTTGTTTTTTTACGGTTTTTTTTCCGCTTTTTCGCTGGTTTTTTTTTTTTAGCTTTTAGCTTTACGAATTCTATGAGTTATACGTCCTCTGGTTAAGTCACAAATATGGAGTTCAACTTTGACTCTGTCTCCTACTAATATTCGTATACTCTTTTGACGTATGTTACCTGAAATATAGGCTAAAATTGTTTCTTGATTATCCAATAAAACTCGGAAAAATCCAGCCGGATGTGCCCGAGTCACTATTCCTTCGATTTCAATCATGTCTTTTTTTTCCATTTTAGTTTTTTTTTTTTCCATTTTAGTTTTTTTTTTTTTTTATTTATTTGGTAGAACAGAATAAAGAAAATAGATATGGATCTTTGTATTTAGAGAAAAACACATACGTATATATCTGTTACCATACAAAACATAAAAGTTCTCCTCCAATTTTTTTTTTTCTAGCTTCTTGATCTGTCATTATTCCCTGAGACGTAGAAAGAATGACAATTCCCATTCCGCCTAATACTTTTGGAATTTTAGGGAAATCTGAATAAATCCTCCGACCCGGTCTGCTAATACGTTTTAGATTAATTATTTTTTCTCCTCTTTTCTGGTATTTTAAAGTGAAAATTAAAAAAAATTTTTGTCCGTCTTTATGTTCTCTAATATTTCTAATAAAGCCTTCTTGTAAAAGAATTCTCCCGAAGTTTTCGTTAATCCGCGTCGCGTTCACTCGTACTGTTTGCTTTTTTGCTATGTAAGCGTTTTTGATAGACGTTATTAAATTGGTGATAGTATCCATGCTAAATAATTAGCGATAGTATCCATGCTAAACAATTAGTGATAGTATCCATGCTAAACGTTTTTTCTATTTGAAAAAAAAAAAGGTAATGGCTGAAAATTGAACTATGGAACTTCCTATTACCTTGCAACATCATAATACTTCGGGAGCCAGTGATATTATTTTTGTAAAATTCCATTGTCTCAATTCTTGAAGAACTGGCCCAAAGACTCGAGTTCCTTTTGGATTTCCTTTCTGATCAATAATAATAGCTGCATTATCGTCGGATCGGATTCTCATCCCGTTGTCACGTTGGAATTCTTTCGAAGTACGAATAACGACCGCTCTCACTATTTCGGATTTCTCCATTTTTGTATTAGGGACTACTTCTTTAATGATAGCGATAATTATGTCCCCGATATAAGCGTATTTTTGATAGGTTGTTCCTACAACTCGAATGCACATGATTTTTCGTGCTCCGCTGTTATCAGCAATATTCAGAAAAGTTTGAGATTGAATCATTTTCTTAACCCCCCTAAAAAAAAAAGGATATCCTAAGGAGAAAAAAAAAAGGGTCTGCTTTTTTGTAAACCAGAAACTCTCTTTTTTCTCCAACCAAGAATTTCTACTATTTTGAATAAAGCTGGCTAAATTTTCACAAATCGGGTATGCAGACACATTTTGTATGCTACATTTTGAGCAGCTTTTCGTGCTACAGGTTCGGAAATTCCACCCATTTCATAAAGCATTCGACCTGGTTTCACAGCAGCTACCCAAAATTTAGGATCACCTTTTCCTGAACCCATACGCGTGTCCGCCGGTTTTTTTGTAATAGGTTTGTCAGGAAATATACGTATCCATATTTTGATGCCTCGGCGAGCGGTACGAGTAATAGCCCTGCGCCCCGCTTCTATTTGTCCGGATGTAATCCAAGCGGGTTCAAGTGCTTGAATAGCAAATTTACCAAAAGAAATACGATTTCCGCGAGAGCAGGCTCCTTTCAATCTTCCTTTATGTTGTTTGCGATATTTGGTTTTTTGGGGGTTATAGTCGATGGTTCTAGTTGTTAATAGTGGAGTGATTGGTAGTTCCTTTCGCTAATTCAGAACCGGACACGAGGCTTTCATCTCATACGGCTCCTAGTGAAGATTCCAAGGGTTCTTTCCGGCAAAGTATATATACATATACTTTGTTTCTAATCAGTTAAGCAACTAAGGCTAATTTCACAGGCGAATATAGACTCTTTTTCTCTCTTTTTTTATAGGGTGATTCTAGATATCTCGAGATCCGATCTAGATTCAATTTGTTATTTTGGTTTCATTCGCCATCCTATCAAAAAAATGCATCAAATTTTGTGTTTATGGAATTTCTCAATCCATCGTCTCTATAGCTTCAAAGCAAGAATGTTTAGGTTTTTCTCCCACAGTGGAACTTTATCCCCATTTTCTTCTAGAGCCGATTGACTTAGTTCCTATCGACGCAAAGTTCTTCTTCCGCTTCTTTAGCGGACTACACTTTGAAAGAATTCAAATGCTTTTTTCCATTACACTGTTCAATAAAAAAAACCATACATACGGCAAATTGAACGAATACTTCATTCTTTCACCTGTTCCATATTACAATATATATAGTTTCTTTCTTGCTTCACGAAAAAAAAACTTTCTTTTACTCTCGTGTAGAATTTTTGATTTTCTTCCAGTAGAACTTAAAAATAAAAGTTCTAAGATAAGTTTGTAGATTTTTGATAACATGAATCCACTTGTGGGTTTGGTTTTTTTTTACGGAAAAAAAGAAGCTTAGGTCCAACGAGTCACACACTAAGCATAGCATATTTTTTGAAAAGTCAATTATTTGTTATTCAAACTTACATAATTAATCCGAATTGGGTTTCGCTATTTTTGCAATTATTATTCTTTCATGAAGATCCACAGTAGAATTCCTAAAGTTCCGTGGATTGTTCGAACTGTATAACAACAATAGTCCATTTCAGCTCGAAGTGTTTGTAACGTAACTCTACCTATTTTGATTTTGGCTTTTCGGGTCCTTTCTCTACCGCCTAAACGACCTGCAACTTGTATACGAATACCTTCGATATCTTCTTTTTGTGCTAGTTCAACCGCTTTTTGTAGTATTTTTTTCACAGCGACCCTCTTTTCCAGTTGCTGGGCAATATATTCTGCGAGAATTTTAGCGTTTTGATATGGCTTTGACAGTATTCCTACTTTAATGTTCAATTTTTGATTTATCGGACCAAGACTCTGCCTTATTTTGTTTTTTAATTCGCTAAATTCTCCTTTTTCGTTGTTTAACAAACTAGAAAATCCTGTATAGATTGTTACATTAATCAAATTAACTTTTCTTTGAATTTCTATTTGTGCAATTCCTAAATAAGAGTGTTTCCTCTGTTTTTGAAAAAATTTTTCGATATTTTGATGGATTTTGACGTCTTCTTGTAGAGTTTTTGAATAATCTCTATTTTGTGCAAACCAAACGGAATAATTTTTCTGAGTTACACCCAGTCTAAACCCAAGTGGATTTACTTTTTGACCCATATTTTGCTATTTTCCTTTTTTTATTTTGTGAAAAAATATAGATTAGTCCGGGCGTTCTGTCAATACAATAGTTAAATGACAAGTTTGTTTCCTTAGAAAAAAAGCACGTCCCTTAGCTCTGGCTTGAATTCTTTTTGAAAAAGGACCCTCGCTTACTTCGATTCTACTAATAATCAATTCTTTTTTTAAGCCCATGTTGTTTGTAGCATTGGCTGCTGCCGATCGAAGTAGTTGGAATATTGGATAACATGCTCGATATGGCAGAATTTTTAATGTATTCTGTGCTTGTACATAAGAGCAATCGCGGATTTTGTCAATCACTATGCGCATTTTATGCGGAGACATTTTTATGTTTTTCGTCAACGCCCGCACTTCGGTTTTTAGTTTATTTTTCGAAGTTTCCATGAAATTTAACCCTCAAAACTTTTAGTTAATGACGAGTTTTCTTGTCTCGTTTGGCTTTATTTTCGTCTTTGTTTGGACGTTCGGGAGCAATTCTAGTAGGCGCAAAATCTCCTAATTTTTGATATAACATATTTTCTGTTATATAGACAGGTAAATGTTCTTTGCCATTATGAACAGCGAAAGTATAGCCCACCATTTCAGGTACAATAGTGGATGCTCGAGACCAGGTTATTATTATTTTTTGTTTTTTGTTTCTTTTTAGTTTTTCTATTTTAGTTAGTAAATGATTGGCAATAAAACCCTTTTTTTTTGATAAATGTGTAGCTACAAAAGCCCGTTTCAAGCTTCTTTTTTTCTTTTTAAAAGATTTCATTATACTTATTTTTTTTTTTTAAGTTGACGACGAAGAATCAAAGTATCGCTATATCTAAATATTCTTCGGGTTTTTTTTCCAAGTGCACAATGACCCCAAGGGGTCATAGGTTTTTTTCTACCTATTGAGCTTTTTCCTTCGCCTCCCCCGTGGGGGTGATCCACCGCATTCATAACTATTCCGCGTACTTCGGGTCGTCTTCCTATCCAGCGCTTTGAGCCGGCTTTACTAAAAAGTTTGTTGTTTGATTGGAAATTGCTAACTTGTCCTATTGTTGCTGAACAGTTAGAAGGTATTAAACGAACTTCCCTGGAGGGTAATCTTAATATGGCGAATCGGCCTTCTTTGGCAATTAGTTTAGCTACAGTACCTGCAGCTCTAGCTAATTGTCCTCCCCTTCTTAATATTGTTTCTATATTATGGATCGTTGTACCTACAGGTATGTTGGTTGAAGTAGATTTTTTTGAATAAGGAAAATCCCTTCCCAAGCTGTACAAGCCTCTCTCAGGGCATACAGCTTTCTGGATGTATAAATATGGATTTTTATCCATACACTATGCTTTTTGACATCCTAGGTTTTTTTTTAACCATCATCTGGCTTAATGTAGCGTTCAGATTGAATGACTTTGTTAAATAACGTAAAACTTTTGATAACGTAGGAGATATAATTTTTTGTTAGCTGTATAGCTCTGATTTTGCCTCTGACCATCAAGTCCAAAATGTTTTTTGTTAATTTAAGTATGCCTATATGTATTTGTATTTTATAAAACGAACTATTCTCCATATTATTAAATACCTTTTTGAAATAAAGAAAGTTCAATAAACTCAATCACTTGCTATTATTCTTCGTCAGTTTCCCTTTGAAGATGTGTAAGCTCTCGTTACGTTAGTGATTATTTTGTAGATTTTGCTGTAAATCTAATCGGTTTTTTCGATAACGTATATTTACAATTCATACCGCACTCAAAGGTAAGGCATTTCCTAATATAATGGGGGCTTTAGGCCCTGATAGAATAGTGTCTCCAATGGAGATTCCTCTGGGGGATAAGATATAGGTTTTTTTTCCGTTTTGATAGTGTACTAGACTAATAAAAGCATTTCGATTAGGATCATATTCTACGCTTATAATTTTCCCGGGGATGTTATTTTCTTTTCTTTGAAAATCAATTTGGCGATAGAGTTTTTTATGACCTCCACCCCTGTGTCGCACAGTGATAAATCCTTGTTTACAACGACCTTTACGACGATGGTGTTTTCCTGAAATTAGTTTTTTATATTTGATAATATTATTTGAAATATTCATTTTTGTAGATATTTTTAATAAATCTAACAGCGAGAGGTGGTGGAGTATAATACGCTAGCTTTAATAACTCTCGTTCTTTACATTTCTTCTTAGCGGCTTGGCCCGTAGTAGGTATCTGGTTTACTGCTTTGGGCATTAGCACTATGGCATTCAACTTGAACGGATTCAACTTTAATCAATCCGTAGTTGACAGTCAAGGTCGTGTAATTAACACTTGGGCTGATATAATAAACCGTGCTAATCTTGGTATGGAAGTCATGCATGAGCGAAACGCTCACAATTTTCCTCTTGACTTAGCTTCGGTGGAATTGGATTCCATAGATGGTTAAATTTGATTGTGATGCTTTTTGAACGTTTTCAGTTTAATAGTACCAAACCCCTCTAAGTAAGGAGAGGTTTGGTCCCTTTTCTTTGTTTGTTTAGCTTTGTTTGTATCTACGTTATATGATGATATGGAAGCGCGTACTGTTGTGGGATCCTCTCCAAGAAGGATTTGGAGACATTAGATATGTGCATTTTTTGTGCATCCAGCAGGAATTGAACCCGCGAGTTCGCCAATTATGAGTTGGGCGCTTTAACCATTCAGCCATGGATGCTAGAGAAAGATCATCCGGAATAATCAATTCCTTCGCTACTCAGGCCTGAAGGATAGCCAAGTACATTCTCTCAAATTTCAATCATGGCAAACTCAATAAACATTTTTCAGAAGTATGCAATGGACAAACTTGTTGAGAGGACCGATCTTGCAACACTTGGATTTCCTGGAAGAGGTTATAAACCCATCCACATTCTAATGATACATTCCATTGACAGTTGGTTGGTGGGGCGGACAACGAAACTCTTTCTTTTTTGGAAAAGAATGTCGATTAGAGAGATTTAATGGGGCGGACGTAGCCAAGTGGCTCAAGGCAGTGGATTGTGAATCCACCACGCGCGGGTTCAATCCCCGTCGTTCGCCCGGGCCAGAATATTTTGTTTGTTTGCTTTTTCAAACGAACAGATTTGTCGAATCCAATTCTGGTTGTGGTTGACGCGAGTTCGATGAAGCGCGAAGGGCACTTTTTCTTTATGTCTGGATATTGACATCTCATCACAAAAAAGGATCGTTTCGCCCTTTTCCAGAAAACCAAAAACAAGTCAAAAACCTTTCGAAAAAGTCCAATGGTTTATTATACGGAATTGATAGGAATCTATCTATATTTCACGTAATAAAATATAGAATTGTAAATTGTAAAAGAGGGCAAAAACCAATGAGACAAGAACAAAAAAGCAGGCTCGGGACCTCGGAAGAAAGTACTTTGGGAAAATGTCCAAGAGAGTCCGGAATCAAACAACTCGTATCACGTTTCTGGCGGCTAAACTTTTTCCAAAAAAAAAAAGAATACATAGAAAGCTCGTTATTCGATCCACGCGCCTTGACCTGGTGGCTAAACTTTTTCAAACAAATACAAAGCGCTTCATTCGATCCATGGACCGAATCGATTTTGCTGAGATTTTTCACTCAAATTTTGTCCCATCGAGAACGTCTTATTAAGCTGTTTGACTTTCGAATTATCGGCGCGTTACTTTTACGGGATTTACGCAGTTGTAGTTCCAAAAAAGTCCAAATTGTAGTTTTACTTACATTACCAGTCTTTATCTATAACCTCAAAAAGAAAAATCTGATTGAAAGAAACAATTTCTATTCGATCAATCTATTTCCTACTATATATAGCTCCACGCATTTTCGAAATGAAACGTCGGAAGCCAATTTCACTAGAAATTTGTGGATTTGTTCGCACCTTTTTTTGTTTCCAAAATCTAGCCAATTGGAAAGATTTTCAAATCGATCCATAGACCATTCCGACCCTCTTAGTGCAAATTCAGGATATGACACGTGTCCGCGGAATTATCCAATCTCTTGGCCGAAAGAAGTATTGAAAGAAGACAAAAGGTATATAAAAGAGAATTCGTTTCCGAAAGAAACGAAAAGATTCATCGAGAATTGGACAAAATCAATTCGTTATTCTGTTTTTGACATATTGTCAATCGATGAATGTATGACTTTTCGTACCACTCCCGTGGAAAATTTCCAATGTTGGAAAAGACAACCAAATGTTTTTCAATTTTTGAGGGGATTAGAAAGAAAAAGGAGAGTGGATTTCTGTAAGATCAAAACGGATTTTCCAAATCTTTCCTCGAAATTGGCTATTTCATCAGATCCCGGATGTACTATGATTAGACACAATCAAAGGGATATAAACCAATTTCTTGGTAGTCGATTTCTAAACAGTTCGCCTTGGAATCTATTTTGTTCTTCATTCTGCAAAGAGCTCCTTTTCGGTTTTTGTCGATTGAAACCAATCGTTCTAAAAAGAACAGATCGATTCATTCTATCACTGACTAATCCTAGTCAGGTTTCTGCTAATACATCTGCCTTTGATATAGATTATTCTAAGCTCTTCTATGAACTTCAGAAGCAAAAATTATGGAATCAGATCTTCCACCACAGAAAAAAAAGGAAGAATCCATGGCTCAATATGACTGAAAAAGAGGATGATTCTTTCGATCGAATAATCAACCAAATCGTCTCGATTCTCCCATACGGGCCTTTGGAAAATACAATACGCAATCGCGTTTGGATATTTCGAACTAAAAATACAATGAACCGGCCTTCCTTAAATTGGAGAAAAGGTCAGAAAGAATGGTTGGATTGTTTGATTATTCGAATTTCGAAATATATCAATTGTAATTTGCATGTATACAAAAGCTCCGATCAATTCGAATACTTGCAAAACTATTCGAATCATCTTGTTTACTTCGATCCAAAGGAATTATCTATTGAAGAAATATTGATTCAGATTACTTTGATTCTGTTGGATGCTCCTGAAGAAACGGAATTGAAAAACCTCTGGAACAATATCGACATTTCCAGGGAATTTTCTCCTTTTGTTGAGAAACTCATTTCGAATTTGAATATTTTCCTTTCTCAGTGCGACCCTGAGACCGAAATAGTCTATCAGTGGTGGTTTAGAGAATTTCTTATTCGAATCGTTCAACCCACAATCCAGTGGTTGGATAACAAGAAGACAAAAGTCTCGAAGATTGACGAAGGAACAATAGCACAATTTGTTTGGAATGAGATACCGAATCATACACAGATTATATACTTTTTTGATAATGAAAACAACCGCATGGAATTGTCGGATAATACGGATTTTTCGACGATATACAACGATCGAGATAATTGGTTGAATTCTGTAAAACTCTCGAATCAAAGCTCATCGAGGGCTGCTTTTGACAAAGCGAATACACTCCAATTTTTCGATTATTTACATCATCCTCGGTCCAAGTCCAATTATAAGAACAGATTACCTTCTTATATAGAGGAAACGATTCCTAGCAAAAAGAATCTTACATATGCACAATTATTTCGTTTTCTGCCCATCCACAACAATCTGTTTTCTTTGTCGCTTGGTGAAATAAAACTCGTTCACTCGGAGAAAGAGGCTATTTCACTCATAGAGTCACAAGTATCCAACATAAGTGGTGACAAAAAGTATGTATTAATATATGACTATAACTTGTCCAAGTTATTAACTCGATGGAATCCATTTGTTCGTGACAAGAGAGATATCTCCTCGGTCGAAGAGATTTCTACAATGCCTTTAACAAGATTCCAGATAGTCAATTTGGAAAATTTCCATAGATCTTTTTTTGAAGAAAACAACCCCGAGCAGTATCTGAAAAATGTAAGTTCAACCTTGAATTTGATTCAAGCTCAATCTTATCAAGATGATTTACTTTCGGAAATTTGTCCGAATAAGAACCCGAAAATGCTTCATCGGATTCCAGACGTGTTTGACAAATTGAGTTCAACAGAGAGTGTTCAAAACATAAAAGAAAACGAAGCAATAAATAAGCTTTGGAATTTATGGAAAGAGAAGCGACAAATTTTCCATTCACCGCATTTTTTCCACGAACTTGCTAAGAAACAAGAGATGTATAGGATCAATACTCATTTTTCCAAATGGATTTTGCTCCAAACATATATGCCATGGTTTTTTACTTCTGTATGGTGGAAATACTTTGGGGATACACTTTTCGAAACTTTTCCGGATATATTGCTATATAGCTGCGACCGAGTTGTATCTATTTGGCAAGATATTAGGTATAAATTGATTATCTTGCGGGTACTTTCTCATGAATTATGGTTCATTCTACAATCGAAATTCCAATGGATTTGGCGAAGGATTCGACTTTCACTTCGATTTCGGGTCTTGCTTCTGAATGAGTTGGTTCCTTGGTTGGTGTCTTTCGGGGAATTTGTGTTCGATGAACTCCGCGCGAAAAGGTCGATATGGAAACTTTTGCGATTAGCTAGGAGGGACGGGGATTTTTGGATCGTTATCTTGTGGTTCGTCCTTATGTTTTTCCTTTTTCCATATTTTTTCGTTGTTTTCTTACACTGGATTTCTTTGCTGATACAGTTCAATTTTCTCGAGTTCGGGCTACATTCGGATCCAGCTTTGTTACGACAGTGGTGGGTGGAAATCAAAAGATACAGCGAGTACCCGAAGGATTTTTTGGAAATACCGGATTGGGCAGAACCTATCGATTTGGTAATACTGGACTTGGTCAAACCAATCCTCGAAAGAACTACTAGCACTGGTCCGCGTTTGGCTGCTATTGATACTTCTAATAGCTGTGAGTACCCGGAGGATTTTTTGGAAATACCGGATCGGGCAAAACAAATCTTCGGTTTTACTAGTGATGATGATTCTGTTTTTGCTAAATCTCAAAATTATGATTTTTTTTATTTTACTAATTTGGCTAAGAAGGATGAACCGAGTTGGACGCAGTTGGATGCTCATAAATATGAAGAGGAGGTGACTTTTCGGTTCGCCTTTAGAATTCTAAAGAAAATTGTTTGCTTTTTGTCAAACCCCCGGGAATGGTTTTGGTTGCTGAGGCTTAGAATGACTTATTTTGTTATACTAATAAGTCACAAGAAGAATCCGCGCGCATTCGATCGATCTGTGACAATATCCGACTTCGTAAAGAAAAAGCGAAACTCTTCCCTGAATGTTCCGTCTTTCTTTTCATCAAAATCTTCATCAGAGGATGATAAGAATTCGAATTCGAATTCGAATAAGAATAAGAATAAGAATAAGAATAAGAATAAGAATAAGAATAAGAATAAGAATAAGAAAAATGAGAAGAAGAAAGAGACATTTGATCCACTTCTGCTTCTAAGAACAGAAAAAGAGCTCTCCCGAATTGAATCGAAATTGACCTACAGACATTTTGTCTCCGAAGGTTATCAAACCACCGAAGAGCCAGGGCTTATGTATTTACGATATTTAGTTTACATTTTTCAAAAAGATCTAGTGAATTACAGGTTCAATCCATTTCGTTTAGCAGAAAAATGGGTCTTCTTTGCTTTTTATCAGAGGATTGCCAAGTCTAATCAAAAAATCAATTCTAAAGCTAGAAAAACTCCTTTCTTCTTAGGGCCATCCCTTTCCAAAGGGATTTTATTGATAGGTCCTGAGGAAACTGATCGATCCTATTTGGTCCAAAGTCTAGCAGCAGACTCTTATGTTCCTTTGATAAAAATCAATCTGGAATGGTTCTTTGCTAGTTGGAAAACTTTCTCCCAAATCCATCGGACTTTGATAATGGCAGAAATCATGTCTCCTTGCGTAATATGGATCCCGAGCATTCATGAATTGGAACGGAATAATCGCACTTCTACCATAAACAGGGAGATCTTCATCAAGAAGAAGGCGTTGCTTCATCGCTTATTGAACCATATGGATAGCTGTGATGAGAACATTTTTATTAGTCGAAGAAATATTGTTTTTATTGCTTCGACTCATATTCCTAGAAAAGTGGATCCAAATCTAATGACTCCAAATCGATTTGGTCAATTCATCAATATTCGAGTGCTTCTTATCCCCCAACGAGAAAAAGAATTTCCCATTCTTTTACGCAGGAAGGGTTTTGACTTGAAAAAAGAGTTGTTCTATCTCGATGATTTTGGATCTAGAACCGTAGGTTATACGGCACGAGACCTAGCAAGACTTGTCAATGAGGCCGTAGGGATTAGTTGTTTGCGAGCAAAATCCGTTATAGACACTAATACAATTCGATTGTCTCTTTATAGACAAACTTGGGGTTTGCAATCTATAGATCAGGGTATTGTATCCGTTCTAAAACATCACGAAAGACTTCCTTATAAGGTAGGAAAGGCTATTCTACAAACTACGCTTAGAACGAAATCTTCTCCTGTATCTATGGCAAAGGATTTATGGAAGACAAATTTGTCTTATTTGTCTAAATGGTATTTAGAACCTTCGATAGCCGAAACAACTATAAAGGAATTCACTATACTCCCCCATATTTTGGGTTGCTTGGCTGGATCAGCAGCTCGGGATTCTTGGTTGATGATATCGGAACCAAATCAAGAGAATTGGACTCCTCTCGATAGACTTGTTGAACATGATTTCCACCTAGCTTCTAGTCTTTTAGAAAGTCTTCTGGCGGAGTTTCCGTGGTTAGGAATATGCCGAGGTAAGTCTGATAATAATAAAATCCCACTATTTCCTCCTCAGCGCAAAACGAGAAATCATCAGTATACGATGCGAACAGGGTTTTTGTCTCTAGTTACTGAAATATGTCTAAATGCTCAACTCCAAAAGAATGAAGAATTCGATGAATCGTTGGTTTCGTTTCCTCGGGTCTGGCGTCTTAGTTTTCTTCGCAGTAATCGATTTGATCCTATACAAACGCTCAACGAGTTGGGATTGTCAGAGCAGGTCAGATTGTTTCAAGAAAGGCGGATCCTCGTGAAAAAGGTTGAAAATCATCTTCGTATGTTCCAGCATAAGTCTAAGAGGTTCAACTTTCAAAAAAAGGGGGTGATGTCACAGTATAGGAAGTACTGGGAGGTTCTCAAAAAACTACGGTTGGATTTGGAAAATCTATCATTGCAAGAGTATTTGGGGCCGTTCAGAAGTCAACCTGGATATCCAATGCAATATAAATCAAAGCAATGTCGATCTAAACCTGTGCTATTTCGTGGAAGACGATTTGTTTGGGATTCCTTCCTAATCCACGAGGAGGATCCGGACTTTTTGTTTTCAGACCAAGAATTGTTTTCCAACGAAGAAACAGTGCAAAGGCTTTATACTAGTGGAGCCTATGCCCGTTTAATAAGAATAGACCAAACCAAAAAAGCACCACTTTTCCACTCAAAAAGGATTTTTCATAGATTTACCATGATGAACAACCAGAACTTTTCTTTTTCTTGTTCAGAAGAAGAAGAACAAAAAGAATCAGAAGAAGAAGAAAAAACAAAAAGAATAAAAAGAAAAAGAAAAAGGAATAAACGTGATGTTCTCGCTTCTCAACGGGAGGAACCCCATATCGAGGCTTTGCAACGCATTCAAGGAAAGGGTATGAAATCGCAATTTCTACATGTACACATGGACAGTCCTTTAGCTCTTTATCACCGCTGGGTGATTGAAAATCCGCGGGGCCAGAGTGACCGCTGGGACTTGGTAATGGATCGCCAAAGATCTCTTGAAACCAATTGTTCAGTATCGAATGAGCTTTTTCTTTATAATATTCTATCCGAGAGTTATCAATATTTATTAAATCTGTTCCTCTCTAACAGAATGTTATTGAATCAAATGACAAAAACATTGTTGAAAACTAAATGGCTTTTTGCGAATGAAATTAAACACTTATTTTCTACAACAGGATTTCAGATCTCTTCTTTAGAAAGATTAGATAGATCCGGAACTTGAAGAGAGATTCCTCATTCTCTCGATCATAGAAGACAAAAACACATATCAAACGGTTGTTGTTTTCTACTCCAAGAACAAATTATTGGAAAAACGGAATAGATAGACATTTTAGGTTGATTTTCTAAATGGAAATATGTCCTATATTCAATTCTAGATAGGGCATATTCCGTGTTGACCATAATGAGCTTTGGAATTCATTGTTCCAGTTCGGTAGACCTTGGAAGGAGTCAGATCGTATCGTATATAGAGAATCGTGGTAATACTTTCTTTCTTTTTGATAAAAAAAGCAAATTCTCCGCTTTTACTTGAGAGAATATCCGTATTTGTGCCCATTCCATACCATAATATAAGCAAAAATAATCAACGTTATGTTTGCCTTGAAGAGGACTCGAACCTCCACGCTCCTTAGCACGAGATTTTGAGTCTCGCGTGTCTACCATTTCACCATCAAGGCATCTCGAAAGGAAATCTGATTCCATTAAGCAGATATCTATCTTATGATCACTTATCTTGATATACGGATATATAATCCATGACAAAGAAAGATAGAGTATTCGAGTGTTGATATCGACCGGTTATCTAGGTCCAGGTTGAATCGTCCAAATCCTACATCCAGGGATATAAGCGGAATCCAAATTTCGGAATAGTTAGACTTTTGTGTATTTTTCAGGCCATTAGTTCTTAAAGCTCCATCTCTCTCCGGGTAGACCATAGAAGAGCCAAGAAAAAACAGCGGAATCGGAGAACCCTTTTGTTGATCGGAGATCCGATTGGTCATCAGAGGAACTCCCATAGAAGAAAAGCGGATGAAATTCTTTCATCCGGAGGATCTCAGGGTAGTATAATTTTGTAAGACAGGAATGATCAATTTCGATTCGGTCGTTTTTTTTTCTAATCTAACTAAGACATAGATCCTAAGATCTATGTCTTAGTTAGATCTTAGGATCTATGTCTTAGTTAGATCTAAGTTCGATCCTTCTTTCTTATGGATTATGGATTAAAGGTAATCTGCAAAAGCTCTATTGGCCTCTGCCATTTTATGAATCTCTTCCTTTTTGCGTATGGCTTTGCCTTTCCCTTTAGTAGCATCTATCAATTCATAACTTAATTTGGACTCCATATTGGGCCCCAGACGCTTTCGAGATGCCCCTAATAACCAACGAATGGCAAGTATTTTTCCTCGGTTAGGTTTGATTTCAAAGGGAACTTGATAAGTCGATCCGCTTTTACGTCTTGATTTTACTATTAGTCGGGGCATTACTTCCTTTATTGCTTTTCGTAGAACCAATAGTGGATTTTTCTCTGTGTTTTGTTGAATCTGTTTCATGGCTCGATAAAGAAGTCGATAAGCCAATGATTTTTTTCCGTGTTTAATAATACGGTTAAGCACCATGTTAACTAATCGATTCTGATAAATTGGATCGAATTTGTCCGCTCTTTTTGTTTTTTTTGCAGTATTTCGCCGTGGCATGAGTTTGAAAAAGGATCTAAAATCTCTTTCATAAAGGCTAAAAATGAATCATTTTTTTTTCGGTTTTTTGACTCCATATTGTAGGGTGGATCCCTGGCATGAAAGATCTCCCTCCAAACCGTACATACGACTTTCGTCGAATACGGCTTTCCACACAATTCTATCTGCATAGATGAGGTCTATTCTTTATGCATATAAATGGTGCTTACTCACTCTTCATTGAGTATCCGT